TTCCCAGCGGAACGGCAGCTTTGCTACATTAATTTATTTCGGGGTGACTTTTCAAGTTGAAGGATTTTACCAATAGTTTCCGAAGGATCAAACCCATCAATTTTCCATCAAGAGATAAAAACGAGAGAAAAATAGCTACACACAGATGAACTGGATTTCTAGCCAAATCTGTACGAACGGCTGATTTCGTCAGAATCTACCCATAATAAGAGAAGAAATTGTAGAAAATTTATACAAAAATGAAAATTACAAGATGTAGATGACTAGATATGAAGTGAAGAAGGTATCTGCCAAATCCCGTTTACCTCTGTTTTACGCGTACACTATTGGCCGAACAATTCCTCAAAATTGCGATACGGTAAGAGGAATTTGCCGATGCACCTATTAATTTAATGCAGGGAAGTTTTTGTGCTCCCACGCGCTCGCGGGACGCTGCGAAAAACAAATACGATGTCGCCAAAGCACTTGAATGACTAAATTGTTTCTTGAACGAATCACACTCCTTCGTATACATCAGGAGTCCATTGATGGAACGGAACAAGGGAAGGTTTGAACGCCGTTCCGGCTATGATAAATGCAATAGAGATGCGAATTATAGCGATAGATTGACTTAGCGGCAGTGCATCGGCTATTTTGCCAAACTGAAGTTGTCCGCCAGAAATTCCATATAACAAGGAGAAACCATATAGCAGAAAAGACGAGCTCGCTCCACTCATCAGTAAAAACTTCGTAGTTGCTTCATTCGATCTTATATCCTTTTTGGTATATCCAGACAAGAAGCAAGAAGATAGGCTCGAGAATTCCAACGCCACATAAAGGGTGACCAAATCGTTTGCCCAACACAGAACCATTCCTCCTGAACCTGCAGTTAATACGAAAAACGAAAATTCTGCCAAAACCGTTTTTGAACATCTTATGTAATCAACTGACAGCAAAACAGATAATAGCGAACAAATTAAAATGGGAAACCTAAAAACATAACTAGAATTACTGATCTGATGATTTCCAGAAGCGATGGGAGCGGAGTGGACCCCCCATTGGGATAACGAAGCAACCGCACCGATTAGCATAGATATTAGAGAAATTCTGTGAAGCAAAATTGTATTTTTCCCCCTGTTTGATAAATCAAGCACAATAACTGCAATTAAGCTGATAATCAAAATACGTTCTGGCAAAATTGGCAGATTACCCAATAAAAGAAAGAAATCCGAGAGGGGAAAATTAGTGTAATTCGTAATGGAAATCAGGATAATATTTGAGAATGGGTAACTTTCTGCCACACCGATTTCGAAACGAAATGAGCAAGTGAGGTACTTTCATATCTATGTGGCTTTATAATTTGTATTAGCGGGATATTCCCATTTTTTGTCACCAAATCAATTTGATAGCTACTTCTAGTGAATTGGAAAGGGGATAAAATTTCAAGCAGATTTGTTAGACTTGTTTTTTTAACGCGACAAATTTTAACGAAACAGATTTGACTAGGCTTAAATGCCAAAATCTTTGACTTGTCTCGAAGGAGTTGAGCTTGCTAGACGTAGAAACCATTTCTGGCAATTCTCGGTCAAACCTACGGCGTAAAAGACGTGTTGTACTTCTATGCCTACCCGCCGACGTACTGTCACGCGAAAGTCGTAATATATATCTCAACCTACGCAATCCGTCTCGATTTGTTGAAGCACTGTGATACGAGGAAAAGGTATTCCAAATTATTGAAAACCTGTTCAAAATCTCATCATCTGTTAATACAGTCCAAGCTAATTTACTAACTGGATGTCCGGCACCATCGCAAAACTTCTCTTTCTCCAAGAGTTTGACTAATAATAAAATTGGAACCCTGGGATGAATTTCTTTTCCGCCTGAAATACTGTTGCTGTTGCAAGGATCCACTGCGGTTTCGACCCAGACGTTTTTTGAGACTGGCTGAATAACTGAAATATAACCCAAGAATAAAACACAGCTGGCGGATAATAAATTGATACGTATTTGAGTAAAGTCAATTGGATAGTGAAAGTGAGATCGGTAAAATATCGAAATGTAATAACTCCATTTTTTCGCGAAATATTGAGTTCCATGAGAAGCTATGATAGATTTGTTTCTAAATCTTGCGAAGTGAATGCACAGAATTCGGGTAAGGCAGTGGTCGATGTTCATCGCGTCTGATTGGGAGCTATATTCAGAAACACGTATTTTCTTCCTAGTCATGTTATTTTGATCGGTAGATACAAAATATATTGGGTTCGACTTATGCATTCGTGTCCATGAAGCTAACGGTATTGAATCAATTTCGTATGTGTAAAAATTTTGGAGTAGCATATCAATACTTCTTCGCCCTTCTTGCTTCCAAGATCGGAGCTGAGTAAATTCTCCACACAAAGTTTTGTACGTGTGAAAAACTATCCTCAATAGATGTAGAAATGGCACATCCCTAATTTGTCGACGAAGCAGGCGAACCAGAGTTTCTAGGTGAAGATTCTGTGACATCTCCAGCTCTAAAACGTGACTAGATTTTGGCAATCTATCTTCCAAAAATAAAAATATTGAATGAATAGACTGCGAAATTTTTGAGTTGTTATTTGTTTCAGCGGCTAACCGACACAAAAGAGGTACCCCCAAAATTAGACATACTGTTTGTAGAAGTACATGCAGATATAAATCTATGCTAAGTCGACTGCTTCATCTTCAAACAAATTCTGAATAGAAAATCTCTGAATAATCCTGGTAACGCACACTATCAATTGAACGCTTTGTTGCTGCTGCGCTACACGCCCCAAGAACTAAATTGATGCTTCGTCTATCTAAACAACGCTTACAAGCAACTGAATAGAAATTATCTCTAAATAAGAAAAGAAATAGATATGGGAAACGATCTCGATTAATGCTAAGTCCTTCGCTGTTCTTTAATACATCAATTTTAGGAAGAGGTCCAGAAGTTGTCTTCATCGCAGTAACTCCCAAGCGTTACTTTCCGTAATGAAATTTCTCCGAAAGATTCGATGTATTAATAGTTCTATTTTCGCTATACGAATAAAATAGGAGGAGGAGCTGCAATTGTTTAACCACGGTGGCAAAGAAGTTGAATCACCTGTTTCATCGGACAATGTGAAACCCAAAGGTAGTAAATACTTACTTATTTGGTTCTTGTCGGGGAAGCATCCACTCAGACAAAATCTTTTTTGATTTGATCCTGAATAAAATACCGAGCTCCAACCATCTTTTGAAAAAGGTTGTGAGGAGTTAGACCAAATTTATGATGTGAAATCGGTGTTCAATCCCTAACCCAACGTTAAATTGGAAAAAAAATATTTGTCCCGGTGGTAATCATGTCATTGGTGTGAACTACCTGCGTCTCCCCCTCCTCTTCCAATTTTTAATAACACCCATGAAGATATGTCCGATATCACTTCTTCCGAAGGAGGTTTTGATGGAAAACCAGTAGTCCCTCCGAGATATTCTACTTCTTAAGGGAATGCCAAATATGGCATAGATGTAGAGTATAAGTAAAAGAGAGGGGTAATACAGAAGCACCTGAAAATTGCTGTAAACTGGGCCCATTAGATTCTCCTAAAATTTGATTTTCAATTAGAGGTTGATTCCGACTTGTTCAAGCACCTTCGCCCGTTTCAAAATATCACGAACAGTTTTTGTTGATTGCGCTCCCTCTTTAGGGAGAGCAATAGTAGCGAGGGGATCCAATTCGGTTTGCTCCTTACGGGGGTTGTAAAAACCAACCTCCTCAACGGCTTCCCCTTCTCGCCGAGATTTGGTATCAATTGCAATTATTCGGTAAGTAACCTATCGGGATAGGTGGATGCACGCGGGATAACCCCCCCCCCCCCCTCCCGCAAAGCCGTATGTGAAACGTTGAATTCATACGGCTTGGAGCACAACTTCGATCGAATAGACAACTTTCTATCCAATTGTAGAAGGATACTTCCAACTCATATGTGTACGACACAAAAATTTTTATATTTACTGAGTTATCTCCTCACGAATTATCCTTTCGTAAAAAACATTACTATAAGGTGAATAGGGAAACAGGCTTACCCGCCCCCCCGCCTTCCTTCTTTTCACTTACCCAATAATAATTTCAGCTGGATATTGAAAATTTCCTCGTTCGCAGATCGAGTTCGACAATCCTTAGGTTTAGGCCTAACCCCGAGGGCTCTCCAAATTGGGAGTTGGTAGCAGCAGGACCCACTCTCATCAACCCCTAAGAAGAAATTTGTGGAGTAACTTCTTTATTATACACCTGGTTGTAGACGAAATAAGACTCAATCGAGGTGAGGCAGTTGGGTCGTCTGAGCCCAGTAATACTAAGCTAATCCCAACGAAATTCAGTTTTGAGTCCCCGGTAAGAAGGTAGTAACGGCCTAATGAGGCCTCACCGCGTTACTTCGTGGAAATAACCATAGATAAAACTTCTCCCCGAAAGTAGAACTAGATTCAAATATATGGATATTCTTCAAGCTTCACTGGGTAATGGGTTTTAACAAATGTCGAAGCAAGGACGTTCCACCCCTTGAGTAGAACTGGCGGATATTAGATTCCACGGAGACGATCTCGATGTTCGAGTCACACGTTGCTTCTTACCACGTTGCTTCAAGCGGAGTTTTACCGTAATATCTAAAAACCAAGAATTTTTCTATTTGTTAAATACTTATTGCTCCGATATCTTCGATTGATATTTCCGGTACGAACTTTCCGACGCATTCCCGAAATTAAGTTAGATGGACTATAACTTGTGTCAAATGATTACCTCACGTTTCATCAAATTAAGAGCTTGATTTTTCTTTAGCCGCATACGTTACATCAATTGTAATTTCTGAAATATTGTTTCGTTTTGCGAAGACTTCGGTATTTTTCTTGGTTCTCCCCCTTACAAAACCAGGAATTTCATTTGGTTCAGACTCAGCTTCGGGAGTCCAGTTAAGATCTTTTTCATCTGTTGATAGGGACTTAGTGCTTACTTCCTTGGTGTCATGCCCCCCGAAAACATCCAGTAAATGATCTTCCATACCCAGATTAAACGAATTATATATTAGATCAGCTATTTGATTGGTTCCTTCGTAACCTAAAAATGGTCGATATCCCAGAGGGAAATTCTGAATATGAACTGGTGAAGAAATGACCCCGCACGGAATATCAATACGTTTGCCAATATGACGCTCCATTTGAGTTCCAAATATGGCGGAGGGTTCAATACGGGCTATCGTATCTCCAACCTCGGTATGATCCTCCGTAACTACTACTTCATCGCATAAACCCTGAACCTGCTCGTTAAACCGTTCCGCATCATGCTTGCAATACGTGCCTGCGCAACTGACGCGAATTCCCATTTCTTTAACAAGTATTTTAGTAATCGAGGCTGCATGAGTTGCATCACCAAAAATTGCTGCTTCTTTTCCAGCCAGATTTTGACAATCAATAGACTTTGAAAACCAAGCTGCTTGAGAAACAAATTTAGTTTGATTGTCAACATATATCTTGTAGCTAAATCTCTTTTCCGACAGCGCGGAAGCCCATACATTCACAAGCTTTCCGATCTGTGCAATGAAGTCGGCTGTGTTTGAAATCCCCATGGGAGTTATAGATATGTGAGGCATTCCATACTCTTTTTCCAAAAAAGTTGCTGTCATTAAACCCACTTCTCGGTAAGGAACTATATTAAACCAAGCTCGTGGCAAATCCTTCAAAAATTTAAGAGACCCTCCCTCTGGGATTACTTGATTGACCGCAATTCCCGACTCTCCAGGTAGACGTTTCAATTCGCGACAGTCATGTTGATTATGAAAGCCTAAGGTAAAAATTCCTATAATATTTGCTGAAGGTCCGTTTGTCATGGATCGATCCAAAGTACTTTGCCTACGAGCCTTATCCAAATGAAATCGAGTTATTTGTTCCAAGGTTCTATCCGCCGCTTGAAGCTCATTGACTCGGTGGTAATTAACATCCGCGGGAATTACATCAGACTCGGAAGACAGAGAAGCTCGATCCACAAAATTTTGTAGATCCTCCTGTGAAATACTAGAGGTACATGTAGGTGTTAAGACGATTAAGTCGGGGTGTTATTCCTCATCTTTTCGGCTTATGTTATTTATAACCTTTTCTTGAGACCCACGTGCTAATACGTGGCGGTCCGCTACACTAGCAGTTACTGGGGTGAAATCCCTTTCCCTCTCCGACGTAGAACGCATTACGTTGAAATAGTCATCTCCCAAAGGGGCATGCATTATAGCATGTACGTTTCTGAAGGAACTAGCTACCCGTGAAGTACCTATGTGGGCGGGTCCAGCATACATCCAATAAGCTAATTTCATAATTTGATTTTGGTATCATTTTGTTATTTCGCATCACAAAGGGATCTATTGCTATATGCGGTTTATCGTCATAATATAAACTGGAAGACCCATTGGGGGGAGCTATTATATCGAGTATATCGAGGAAGGGGGTAAATAGGGAATCGAAGCTAGAAGTAAGTAAGATTTACGACTTCTTTCATTTATATGGGAATGCAAGATATTTTTTTCTTTTCGGAAAAAAAAAATCTGGGACGGAAGGATTCGAACCTCCGAGTGGCGGGACCAAAACCCGCTGCCTTACCGCTTGGCCACGCCCCACAAATGATCAGTATATTGACTATCTCACACTTCGGGTTTCCTGTCAACCGGCTTTTTTAGTTATCTGCTCGGCTAGAATAGAGCAGCTACGAGAAGAAGTTGGAGTAGTTTGGAACTACTGGTATTTAGGAAAACTAATAAAAGGGGAATAGTTAAGTGGAAACCCAGTCAGACGTCATTTTGGTCCGGTAATATTTTGATTCGGCGAATCGAAATCATTTGAATGAGGGAACGTATAATAATATATACCCGACAGGTCAACTAATTGAAAGGTGATGTGTAACCATGTCGGAGGGAAATTACTTGTTACATTACTGGAGAATAAAGATGATAGCTTCGTACGACATCTATCTAGAAAATTCCATTCACCTAAATGATGCCTCTTTTGCCAAATTACCCGAAGCTTACGCAATCTTCGATCCAATTGTGGATGTAATGCCGGTAATACCCGTATTCTTCCTCCTTCTGGCCTTCGTTTGGCAAGCCGCAGTGAGTTTTCGATAATAAGTACTAGGGGGTTGCCCAAGTCTAGAATGCCTCGCTCCTTACGAGGTGGCGTAGGAAGAAGTTGTGAAACAGTTTAGGTTGGGGAAGTAAAAAGGGTGGATGAGGGTCGCTGCAATTCAGGCGAAAAACTAATTTTGGTATATTGCCAACCTCTCATATGGCGTCGCACAGTTAGAAATATTGGTACCGACGCATTCACTTCTGTGTCGGAAAGGTGAGATTGGATGCCCGCAGCTTCCTCGAGATTGGCAAACATAAATTTTTTAATGAGTTAAATATTTATGCAATTTTTATTTTCACTTATTGAAGTAATAAAACAAAAAAAAAAAAAAGAGAATACTGAATGGGGTAAATATAATTCATTTGTTGAAGTGACGTCTCGCGGAGGCCGGGTTCTGTTGCCAAGTTCGGGGAAGAAGTCATATCCGTACATTCAAACAAACATAAATGATAGGGATAGGTAGATGTTCCAAACAAGGGAAAGTTGGTCCATCCTATTTTATCCCTAGTTCTAGAAAACATGGAGATGTTATCACGCTTACCCTTAAACTATTTGTCTATGCAGTAGTGATCTTTTTCGTCTCGCTCTTCGTTTTTGGATTTTTATCAAATGATCCCGGACGAAACCCCGGCCGTAGGGATTAGGTAGAAATCAATTTCTCAATTGCTTTGCTGAGACAAGTTTTTCGATTCACCAGTTTATTCAATTTATTAAGAAGGGAGAGAGAGGGATTCGAACCCTCGGTACATATGGTACAACGGATTAGCAATCCGACGCCTTAGACCCCTCAGCCATCTCTCCGAAAAACTAGGGATATTTCTTCCCCAAATTCTAACACGAAGCTAGAGTGTAAGTCTATACCTACAATCTACATATACGGTACAGTTTGTAGAAGGGATGGCTTTGCTCGCGTGCATATTACTCGATTTGACGGAATCAAATTCCGACTTACTTCTGATTCTAATTGGAAATTTCCCTTATCTGTTTTTTGCCGGCCCCTATTTTTAGGAAGTGATGCAAGAAATAATGAATTCGTAACCGAATCTATTTGAGTACAAACCAAAAATTTTTCTAGCCTAGGCAAAATTAACAAATTTGGTTCCGCTAACTAAACCAAATTGATTGCCAGTACGGTGCAATGGTAAATTTCGTAGTTAAAATGCTTGTCATGGAGGCGGAGCAAAATAATTTCACTCTATGAATTTGACACCACCGGTTTCTCCCACCTATCCACTTTTTCGTATAAGTGAAAAAAGAAGAAAAAGTTGAGTAAATATATTTGTTTAATTTTTTAAAAAATTTCTTGGTATCGATATAGATTTATGAAAAACGATAGAAGGAGGGATAGTGAATCTAGAAATAATTGCGCAACTTGCTATTTTGGCATTGGTAGTTGCATCAGGACCCTTAGTAATTGCGCTATTGGCAGCTCGAAGGGGTAATCTGTGACGCGGGCAGCACAACCATTGAATGAAATCAAATGAATACCTATTTTCTATATAGATATATACGAAGATAAGGAATGGGTGGGGTAGAGTGGGGGGGGGGGGGAGCTCCTCCTATGACCAAATGTAGGTACGTTTGGAACATCTCACCGATGTACATATAGCTCGTATAATGCAATTGTACCGTCGCGGGTATAGTTTAGTGGTAAAAGTGTGATTCGTTTCATATTGATTTTAATAGTTAAGGGATCTCTCAAGTTGAATCTCAACTAAATCAAAAAGCTTTACTTTTACATAAGTACGTCGATTTTTTCCTACCAATTATTGATAATGGTATGGAAAAGGAATGCGCCATTTCTGTTACCCTCGTACTTCGGAAGTCGTACCGGTTAGTGACGAAGCAGGATTATTCTGGTATGCAAAAGACTTGGGACGATTTCGTGAGAAAATGAAAGGAGAATCTATGGGTAGACATCTAAAATATTTGTTTCATCGTCACTGAACCTTGGAAAAGGAAGTCCAAGCTTGAAAGTTATGAATAGATTGATCCTGGTTTATCGGGATTATCACGCACTTTTTCGATTGGACGATAACAATTGCTTCCAAATCCAAAACTCGGTGAAAAATATTTTCCTAAGGATTTTTGAGAGTAAAAATAAAGAACGAAGTAAATGAGGGAATAAAAATCAATAGGTAAAACTAATTTTTTTCTCTCAAGGGATGATCTAAGAAGTATATCCATGCTATACGACCAAAACGTAAGCGAGACTGACATAGATTTTATGGATACCCGTGACTCGAAGCGGTTTTCCCCTCTTCGAGAGATGGAAAAAAAAAAGGGGGGAAAGAAATTTCCCAAATATTTCAGTATGGAGAAAACCTCGATCCCCGAGAAAGTAATTTTAATACGCGTTCCCCCCAATTGAGGCAAGAGAGACAACCCTTTTGTCTTCCGATTTTTTTGTTTAACTAGGTTGGTATGTGTAGACGACTTATCCGCCAGTTTTGCACTACTTATACTTACCATAAAGGAGCCGAATGGGCGGAAACTACCATGTTCGGTTCTGGATTAGCGACGTCATGACCGGTTGTTCTCGTCGACTATAACCTTTAGCCTTCCAAGCTACTGATGCGGGTTCGATTCCCGCTACCCGCTGGTGATACTGGGAATCCCGGAGCCCCAATCAAATTAACCCCCTCACCCATGGATTGCGTCGTGAACAAACTAAAGTTAGCGTTTGTTCACGACTTGGGAGCTAATCCGTCGGCATATTCGTCGCCAACCAAAAAGATAAAAGAACAGACGTCCATCGTCTAATGGATAGGACAGAGGTCTTCTAAACCTTAAGTATAGGTTCAAATCCTATTGGGCGTAATTCCATGTTTGAGGTTATTATCTCGGCGTAAATGAAATAGAGGTGGTCGGATGGTGCTTGGAAGTTACTCCCCGGGTGCAATCTGCAACCTTATTACTTATTTTTCCTGCAATAGAAAAATTTCTGTCGACTCTTTAATAGCTTCCTTCGAAAGTGTTTCCGCTTGTTCTGTAGACACTTTTGTGGAACGAGTAATTTCACCAAATTGAGGTTTATTGGTTATTACATACTCGCGGAGCTGAACCAGGAATCATTTGACCTGTTCAACTTCTGGTATATCCAAATATCCGTTGACTCCAGTGTAAGTGGTGGCCACCTGTTCCTCTACCGATAATGGGGCTGATTGAGACTGTTTAAGCAGTTCACGCAATCGCTGGCCCCTAGCTAGCTGATTCTGAGTAGTCTTATCAAGATCGGAAGCGAATTGCGCGAAAGCCTCCAACTCTGCAAATTGCGCTAATTCCGATTTCAATTTGCCGGCCACCTGTTTCATAGCTTTTATTTGAGCTGCGGAGCCCACTCTGGACACAGAAATCCCCACATTTATTGCTGGTCGAATCCCAGCATTAAATAGATCTGCTGATAAGAAAATTTGGCCATCAGTGATAGAAATAACATTGGTGGGGATGTAAGCTGAGACATCCCCCGCCTGCGTCTCAACGATAGGTAAGGCGGTCATGCTACCCTCCCCTAATTGGAGACTTAACTTAGCTGCTCTCTCTAAAAGACGAGGATGTGGGTAAAAAACATCTCCCGGATATGCTTCTCGCCCAGGTGGTCTCCTTAGTAGCAAAGACATTTGTCGGTAAGCCTGGGCTTGTTTGGAAAGATCGTCATGAATAATCGGGGTATGCTGCTTGCGATACATGAAGTATTCGGCTAAAGCTGCTCCGGTATAAGGAGCGAGATATTGCAGAGTGGCTGGAGAATTCGCAGTCTCCGACACCACAATCGTATATCCCATGGCGCCACGATCTTGAAAGGTATCCACTACCTGAGCCACAGAAGAAGCTTTTTGGCCAATGGCTACATAGACACATATGACATTCTGACCTCTCTGATTTGAAATTGTATCTGTAGCTACTGCTGTTTTACCAGTCTGTCTATCGCCAATAATTAACTCTCGCTGACCGCGACCTATGGGAATCATGGAGTCAATAGCGATAGGACCTGTTTGTAAAGGTTCGTATACGGAGCGTCTCGAAATAATCCCTGGAGCGGCGGATTCGATCGGTCTAAACTCAGAAGCTGGGATTTGACCTTTCCCGTCGATAGGTTGGGCCAAGGCATTTGCAACACGACCCAGAAACGAGTCACTGACTGGTATTTGGGCAATCTTTCCTGTCGCTCTTACGGAACTTCCCTCTTGTATGGTCAAACCATCACCCGTCGGTACGGCCCCGGCATTATCAGATTCCAGATTCAGAGCGATCCCTACTGTGCCATCCTCAGATTCCACCAATTCGCCAGCCATTACTTTGTTAAGTCCATGAATACGGGCAATTCCATCTCCGACTTAAAGTACGGTACCGATGTTGACAACCTTTACTTCCGGGACATACCCTTCAATTTGCCTGCGAATAATGCTGCTAATTTCGTCGGGTCGAATGTTTATAACCATGTTTACGAAAAAAATATTACTGGAAGAGGGAGAGGTAAAGATAAAACCCGTTTTACAATGAGATGGTAGCGAAACTGAAACTAATTGGATTCGTTTCTCATGGATCTGAACAAGCCGATGTTGTAGTCAATCATTCGCAAATGTAGTTGATTATCCAGACGACTTTTTAGACTTTCTAGAGCCCTCTCGGACGCTAGTCGAGAAACTTGCTGTCGAACCTGCTCGATAGCGCGTTGCTTCTCGAAACGAATCGCATAATTCTTACTATCTTCCAATCCTTTTAAATCTTCGTCGGCTGCATCAACGAGATCCCGCTGTTCCCTATCCATCTGCGTAAGTCCATTGATTCGGATCTCATCTGCTTTAACTTTTGCTTGTTGCAGGCGAATACGAGCCTTCTGAAGTTTTTTAGCAGCTTCTTCGTGACGCTCTTCCGCATCCCGAATTGTATTCAAAATTGTTCTTTCACGATTTTCTAAGAAATTGATCAATGAAAGTGGATTACAGATCTCCGATTCTCGGAGACTTATAATCTCTTCCCAAACCGAACATGGATTTTTCGATCCATTCGGCTTTCCTGCCCGTTTCGTCTCTACCAACCAATAAATCGGTAGAATCCAACGGATAACGTTTTCACACGCGGGCTCGCCTCCTTCTTTTCTTTTCTACATTAACTAATAAGATTCATCTTCAATAGGCTTAGATGAAATAATCAATATTTGAAGAGAAAAAAAAATTGAGGACTCTCCCAGATAGTTATTAATTATTTGAGAGCCGCTTTCTCCGAGTAGTCTTCATCTTGTATGGGTTGTCTATTCAGCAAATTGAAGAAGAGTGAGCCAAATCAACTTCGATATCGATCTATCTATATATCTACCTATATAGGTAGATATCTCGAAAAATGGTGCAAATCGAAGTATTCCCGATATGAGCGTCATATACCGGATGATGCGTTTACAATCGCGATTTGGCTTACGCGGTAGGGGAAAGGAAACCCCAATTTTGCCAAGACTTTAAGCAATTTGGCTTTAACCATATTGACGACAGTCCCGAGAATCGGTCAATGGAAGTGAAAGTCTCACCGATTACACGGAATGCTCCGGTTCTTGCATAACACTTTTTTGCAGGGAATTCGTCGGGGTTTTGCATTTTTAGGCGCAACTGAGGAAAACAGTTATCCCACTCGGATATACGACTCGCACACACCCCCTTTCCATAGTGGAACAATATACCTAGTACTAGAATTAAGTTGATTAAGTTTATCTCCAAGATGTTGGTATTTAAGCCAATACTTGCGGCAAAAGTCCAATCACTCGAGGGAGCAGGGATCTCACTTACACTTCTCGTAATCCTTTCCCTCCTGGAAGGTTTTGCAAGATTTAAACAACTTCTGGTCCGGCCTGGGAGGAGGTGGAAAATTTCGAACTCCGAAAAGTCGAAAGAAAATCGCGATGAGGACGAGATTTACCGAGTCATTAATTTTGGCAACTTACCTTATATTGCATCGGTTTACCCGATTTGTTGAAACTTTCTAGTTGGTGGAGAAAGGGGAAGTTACAGATAGATGCGGCAGGTACTCGGTTGGATAGGCGAAACAGCAACTTCCCACTAGGCCCCACCCTCCTGTCTTACCGCTTGTTTGAAAACAGTTTGGGAAAGGGAGGGGAGGGGGTGCACCGGGCTACTTCCTACTAGAAACAGGTTAAACAAATGGGTTGGCAAATAACGGAGCTAGAGCTACAACTGATCCGTAAATTGTCAAAGCTTCCATGAAAGCTAAACTCGGCAATGAAGTACCTCGTATCTTGCCTTCTGCTTCTGGCTGTCTCGCGATGCCCTCGACTGCCTGACCCGCAGCAGTCCCCTGGCCGACACCCGGCCCAATTGAGGCAAGACCTGCAGCTAACCCAGCAGCAATAACAGAAGCAGCAGAAATCAATGGGTTCGTATTAGTCTCCTCTTAATTTATTTACGTTAATCAATCTTGTTTCGTTCGGTACTAACTAGAATCGGCGCAACGAAGACTTTCTAGCGAATGCTAGTCGAGAAATCAATTCTATACGAATCTGATCAAAATTAGTAATGTGGCGTGACGAAATACCCGTATACCTAATGTTGAATTCGGAAAAATAATGAAGTACAGGAGGGACGCATCTACTTCCCACGTTGATCGGCGCTACCTCCCACCTAATTTAATAAAATTGGATCAAAAAAATTTGAGTATTTGGTAAATACCAATGGTTATCTACCGAAACGTGTCTATTCCAGTTTTAGTTGAAGTAATATCTAAGCACTTCGTTTTATATACTGTGACGTAGGTCTAGCTGAGATCTGAAACGGTTCAAACGGGAGACGCGAAAACGACATAAATTACTTTTCAAATCAGATACTTTGTGTATTTTTTTTTTTTTTCAATAGTCTGAACTTGACGGTGAAAATCGGTACCTCTTTTTCACTCAAAATTTTAAACGGTTCGAATTAAATTTGGAGGGCCATGCGGGAGTTCTAGTTATTAACCCCTCCTCCCGCTCGTGTTTCTTATCGTTATTCGGAGTGGGGGGGGAGACGATACGGATCTCGTACTGTTATAGCATGATACCACGGAAACAGGTTTTTCACACCATAACGAACCAATGAATGGTTCCCGAAAAAATTATTTCGTAGTTACTCTATTTTTCCGGAATGATTCAACCCAACCAAATTAATGGTGGCCTTCCATGGATTCCCCAATATGGGCCGCAGCCGAAGTGGCAAAAATCAAAGCCTGTATAGCACTTGTAAGTAATCCTAAAGGCGTCATGGGTACAGGAACAATTGAAGGTACTGGAGAGACGGGAACAGCTACTACCAACTCGTCGGCCAAAATATTTCCAAACAGTCGAAAACTAAGTGATGGGGGTTTGGTAGAATCTTCCAAAATATTAATAGGTAGTAGTACCGGAGTTGGCTGGATATACTTACCGAAATAACCGAAACCTTTCTTGTGTAAACCTGCATAAGAATGTGCTACTGATGTAAGCAAGGCTGACGCGACAGTAGTGTTGATGTCGTTGGTAGGTGCAGCCAACTCTCCATGAGGTAACTGAACGATTCGCCAAGGAAACGGGGCACCAGACCAGTTGGAGACAAAAATAGGTAGAAACATCGTTCCAATAAATGGAACCCGGGGACGGTATTCCTCTTCCCCCATCTGGGTCCTAGTTAAATCCCTAATAAATTCAAGGACATATTCGATGAAATTCTGGCTACCAGTCGGTATGACTTGCAGATTCCTGGCGGCTACAATAGGTAGAGCCAGCAACGAGGCGATAACGACCCAGGAAGTTACAAGAACCTGTGCATGAACTTGGAAATCTCCTATTTGCCAATAGGAGTGTTAGCCTACTTCTACACTAGATACTTGATACAGATAATCAATCTCATAAATTCGGAGTTGCTCGACGTGCGTAATACCCCCCTCTCGATAGAAAAATTTATCTAAAATATTTAAGGTGATCACTACAAATTCTTTGTTCCAAAATAACAGAAGCAAGCTACTTTCTGACGGAATTAAGCGATATCCTCAATTAGGTTAAAAATCCCTTGCTATTTCATTACAAGTTATCGAGGCAATTTTCAGCCCTGCCACCAGTTGATTTACCTCGGAGAACTTTGAGTTGGAACGACCTTCACAAATAGCTGATGTTGGTTTATCCAATATCCATCGGATTGAGGGTCGCGCGTCGTCATTACCGGGGATTGGGATATCTACAAGATCCGGATCGCAATCTGTATCCACAACACAAATTGTGGGAATACCTGGAATAATACATTCCTTAGGGGCGATAGATTATTCGTGTTGATCAGTAATTGTCGCAATATCGGGTAAATCTGACATATATTGAATTCCACCTAGACACTTTTTTGGTTTAAAGAGTTATCCCCTCAAAATCGCCGCCTCTTGCTTCGGAAGTCAGTCGAACCCTCCTGTATCTTCTCCGTTTTGTAAGTATTGAAACCTACGAAGACGCATTTCCGTAGTGAACCAATTTGTTGACGTACCGCCTAACCATTTTTCATTTACGTAGTGACATTGAGATCTTGTTGCGGCTGATGCTATCAAATCAGCTACTTGATGTTTTGTACCAACCGTTGGGAATTCCTTTCCCTCCGCTGCTGCGTCAAATACCAGATCACAGGCTTCAGACGAAAGACGAGCAGTCTGAGTTAGGTCGAGGATATGAACACCCTTCCGTTCTGTGAAAATATAGGGTGACATCCTGGGATTCCATTTCTGGGTTTGGTGACCGAAGTGGATTCCCGCCGCCACCATTTCTTCCAACTCAATATTCCGATTTTTCTGTTGCATCTTCCCCTCAGGTATAGAAAGCTGTAAATTTGTTTCATTTTAACTGAATTTAATAAATTATTACAATCCGGTGATCGATTTTGCAGGTTGAAACGCGCAAAAAATTCATTTAGTTTCGGGTAACCCCTTATCTTATCTCAAGATTAAGGTAAGGGAGGGGTCGGCTCAATCCCTTATAAATGAATAGATTAGGATCGATATTTTGCTTCTCGCGGTAACCGCGTAGATCATATTTTGTTCGCCAATTTGGGTTCTTGCTATTCCTATCCATTGCCGAATGATACCCTTTTCGTTTATTCACTTCTAGTTGGCAAACGATTTCCGGACTACCTGTTCCGACGGGAACGACATCGCCAAGAATAACATTTTCCTTCAATCCTTTTAGCCAATCGATTCGACCGCGGAGAGCAGCTTTGGCCAATACTCGCGTAGTTTCTTGAAGACTCGCCTCTGATGGAAAACTAGTAGTACTAAGTGATGCCTTTGTCATTCCCAGTATAATAGGTTCATAGAAAATCGGTCTCTTTGATACGCGATTCATCCGCTCCGCTTGTGACAGCTCGACAAGCTCCCCGGGGAAGAAGACATTGGTCATTCCGTCTTCCGATGCTACAACCCTCGATGTCAGTTGCCAAATAATAATTTCTAGATGTTTGTCGGATATTTGTACCCCTTGGGATTCATAAACTTCTCGAATTTCATTAATTAGAATCAGTTGGCAGCGTTCCATACTTGTTCCAGCACTTAGAAAGTGACTCCAGAGGTTCCCAATTAATCTTGTAATACCCCGATTCCAGCGCCCGAAAAGATCTTCGATTCTTGCTGGGATAGAAGCAATGGAACGAGACTCCAGCAGCTGCTCAACCTTCGGAAGACCTTGAGTAATGTCTCCAGATTTCAATCTATCATATGGTAATGTTATTGACGTATCTCCCTCCCCAATGATGTCTCCAGATATCCTATGGGGAGTTGCTCCCCGGGTCGCCAGCAGGGCCCTACCAGTTCTGACTAGTAAGTAATCTCGGTGAATGGCTACGACCTGACCGGACCGGAAAAATACATTACCCCTGCAGAAATATCGACTTTCGTTGATTAATAGTCCTATATTAATTAATAGGATTCCTCGATTAAAAAATTTTGGTGTCGAACGAATTGGCTTTTCCAATAAAAATCTATTTAAAAAAGGATTTGTAGGACATTTCAACGTCAATTTGGTTTCATCAATTAAATACCGATGTCGGCAGTCCGGCGTATCTGCCGAATACGTATCTCTCGAATAATCGGTAAAAAAATTTATGAATAAGGAAGCTTTGCCACTCAGTGCCAAAGGGGGGGTAGCCGATAAATAGCAAATTGCGTATGAAGTCCCCAAAAGACCTACCTCTTCAAAATTTAATTGACAACAGGTGAAACTCGATCTTCCATATTTAACTGACCTCTCTTTAATTTTCAGATTTGGATACTGCTCAGCAAAAGATTCATATTTGGAACTGAATGAAACGCTTTTCGGACTCGTGTACGGGCCGCTTATACCCGATTCTGGTCGAGGGAAATATTTTCCAGCTCCTCCCTCGCAGTGATTATTGATTGAATCAGTAAAAGAATTAGTACGATAAAAGTCAAATGGCGACAGAGTTAAGAAAGATGTACCACGTTCTGGCACCGAATGAACAGTAATGCTCCGATACTTGAGAACTAAATCATTGCCGCCGCTGGATAAATTGACTTGAGCGATGAAGGGCTTGTTGACAGACACCAAATTTTGGGAAGCCTGACTGACTCCGAGCCTCCGTGCGGGGGGAGATGCCACCGAATCAACTTGAATAAAAGTACTGAAGAGATTATTAATTCGCACACTGGTGAGAGATAAATAATTTCTTCCCGTAGGAGGGGTCTCATGGAAGTGCCTTCGCCACCCAACCACTAAAAGAGTTTGAATTAATTGAGTAGTCGTGTTATTAATAGTTTTGATTTCCCCACCATTTCTATAGGAGGTACATAGAAGGGTTTGAACTTTCGTACGTTTCTGCGTCTTCGGCTTATCGGCACAGAAGACTCCTTGCAACAAAGAATCGCCAGATACATCGTATCTGACAACTGGTCTTACCGGGACGGAGGTCTTTCTTCTCCTGTGAAGTGTAACAGATTGGAGGTAAACCCAATCCCTGGTTCCGATTCCGTCGAGAATCATATTACCTGACTTTACTAGATTAACATTTTGTCTCCGTATACTAGTTGCCTTCTCCGGGTTGTGAATATATCCGGGTAATACTCTTATCGTAACGTTGTTTGCTAACGTCTTTTCGATTCGGATTAGTCCACCTACCTCACTACTAATAGTATCAGTTATTCGTGTGCCTTCTTCTACAATAGTATCGCTTGTTACCAAAATAGATGATGGAGATTCATATATAGTATAAGTCTCCTCAGGAATTAGGAAGGAATTGCCTCCTACGACTACTCTATACCACGAGCCGGAAGTCGTCTTTCCCGTTTTACCATCAAAAGGGAATCTCTCTTTATCAATGGGTTCAACTTCTATGGTGCCATATTTTAGAATCCCCGAAACACCAGTTTGATACTCAAAATTTTCGTAGATGGCGAGGATATCACTTCTATCCAAAATGCTGTTTAATTGAACATCAATATTTGCAAAGCGTGATTCGTTGAAATTTTGCTGCTGTCTTTCCAACAGCGGAGAAACAGATTCAGTTTTTCCGGACCGCTCCACTTTGATATTAGATAGAATATAGTTAGATGTTGGAGGTTTTGACCAAATTGAAAAACATTTCGGATCGATTCCAAAATCTCGGATACTTCTTCGAAAATCTCCGCTGCTGGCGGCATCAACTTCTTTTCTGCCAAATCCTTCGAAGTAATCGCACCTCCCTTCGGTAGAGTTGGGTTTGATACCGACTCTATCCTGATCTTTGTGAAACAAATAGCTTTCGTCGGAATCGCTAGAAGTTCCCGAAAGAATCCAGATATGGCCCGCCTCGCGTACGACACGAATGGGATTCTCTACGCAATCGCGAACATGCCACACAAATTTACTCCAGTGAATTTCTCCCTTCAAATTAGGATAGATAGCTTTTTGGATACGTTCCTTAAGGGGAAACTCTTTGGCTCGTACCTCCGCGATGATTTGCTGCGCCTCGACATACTGACCGTTTCGAGTCATAAGTAGACTTTGAGCTGGGACGACAAAATCGTGTATGGCGCCACAACTCCTGATAGCAACGGATAAATCATTTCGACACATCCAAGCAGGATGCCCATGTCGCGTACGTGTGGGGTAAACCAGCTTCCCATCGGATTTAATAAGCCCATTAAACGGAATTCGTATGTATTCTGCGATATCGCCCGTAAATACCCCACCTGTATGAAAAGTTCTTGATGTTAATTGAGTTCCCGGTTCTCCAATGGGTTGACCTGCGATGATGCCAACAGCTTCCCCCAATTCTACCAAATCGTGATGGGCAAGACTCCGACCGTAACGCCACTGACAAATCCGGAAAATGCTTTTACGCGTCAAAGGAGATCTCACATATATTGGCTGTGCCGATGCTACTGAGTTACTAGCCAGTCCATCACTGATATCTTGATTACGGGTGGCGATGCATCTGACATCCCAATAGACGTTATCTGCCAGCACACGTCCAACCAATTTTTGATATGATACTGTTCTGATAGATTCCCGTTTCTCTTCGGCGATATTCAGCAAAGCAATGCTTTTGGTAGTTTCGCAATCCTTTTTACGTACAGCAATGTGTTGGACCACTTCAACGGGTCTGCGTGTTAGATATCCAGCGTCGGAGGTTCGAACGGCGGTATCCACAACCCCCTTGCGGGCACCATAGCGAGAAATGATATATTCGGTTAGGGATAGACCTTCGCGAAGGTTTCTTCGAATGGGTAGATCAATTACTTGTCCCCGGGGATCCGACATCAATCCCCTCATGCCAAGCAACTGATGGACTTGGGATATACTTCCCCGGGCCCCCGAAAAAGACATCATGTGCACCGGATTTAAAGGATCAATCATTTTGAAGCTTGGATTCATTTCTCGTTTCGAACATTCGCTTGTGGCGTACCAGGCTTCAATTGATTGACGCAATTTCTCTACGGCATGCAGACTTCCGTGACGATAATGCTGCTCCGAGACGTAACCTTATTTCTCAGCGTCTTGTATAAGCCATCCTCTGGATGGTACTGCTAGGAGGTCGTCGATGCCCAACGAGACAGATGCTTTGGTAGCTTGTTGAAAACCCAAAATCTTAACTTGATCCAAAATATTTGTTGTAGATGCAATTCCAAAACAAACGACTAACTTGCCGATGAGTCGCCTCGTTGCAACTCTATCCATTGTTTTATTGAAGAACGGTAATTCAGTTTGATCCGTCATTATAGAAACCTCACCTTATTTATCTTTTTATCTTGTGACATTTTTTAATCAATAATTTGATACTAAGCGATTTAATTAATATATTTAGTAAATATTTACTAAATATATTTATATATAAAAGATTTTTCACCCTTCGTTTTTGCAGTTAGATTTAGGCATTTCGTCTTGTGTTACCACATCCGGTACGGACGAAGTAGCACATGAAGAGGCTTTTGACACACCTTGCATCGCTTCCCTTAACTGTTGATTAGGCAAAATGCGACCAGCCGTGGTAAGTACATATATACTTGAGATACATCCCCTCCTACACTTTCTAATTTGGTAATTATCATAAGAGTGAAGAGATGTTCCTAGGGATTCATATTGAGATTCAACGGGGAATTCACGAATTTTCGAACTAATCATTTTCAAATTGGTTCCCCATCGAAGCCACAAGAAACTGAAGAAATCAATTTGATTTGATTCCTTGGCCCTGAGTATGTCGTGGTAACTACCGAAACAGGGTATCCCGGCAGGGTATGCATCATCCCCTCCCACGGAAATGGAATGTCTGTTTCCATAGATTCCTTGTTTGTTCTCAATTGTTAGTACATAAAGACCGAGAAGCATGTCTTGACTCGGGACAGATACAGAATCACCCGTAGCTGGGGATAACAAATTTATGTGTGAAAACATCGGAAGACGAGCTTCAATCTGAGCTTCGAGAGATAGGGGCACATGAACAGCCATCTGATCTCCGTCGAGATCTGCGTTAAACCCCCCACGAACCAATGGATGCAAACGAGTAGCACGTCCTTCTACTAAAATGGGTTGAAATGCCTGGATACCCAGCCTGTGCGAAGTAGGTGCTCGATTCAGCAGTATGGGGTGACCCCGCATAACTTCCCGCGGAACTTCCCATATGACGGGATCTTCTTTTCGTATCATACTTTTAGCCGCTCGTAGATTACAAGCGAGATGTCATCCGATCAAGTTACGAATTACAAATACTTGGAAAGGTTCGATTGACATTTCTCGGGGTAATCCACATTGATGTAATGAAAGGGACGGGCCTACAACAATAACGAAACGACCTGGGTAGTCAACCCGTTTTCCGAGCAAATTCTCACGAAATCGTCCCTCTTTGCCCTCAATAACCTCTGAAAATGACTTGTAGGGTCTGTTATTAATATCCCTCATCGGTTGCCCGCGTATACCATTATCGATGGGAGCGTCTACAGCTTCTTGAATAAGTCTTTTCTGACAAACGATTAATCCCTCCGGCGTGAATTCACTCCCCGACAAAAATTCAGCAGGAGTATTATTTCGATGAATTACCTTTCTGTAAAGCTCATTAAGGTCGGAAGTTACTAATTCGCCTTCATACGACTCAACTATTGGTCTCAATTCAGGTGGAAGAACCGGCAAGAGATCTGAGACCATCCATTCCGGTTTTAGATTCGTCCGTAAGAAATCCTTGGCTAATTTCATCCGTCTGACCAAAAGATCTTTCCTTCTTTGAATTGTTCGGTCTTCCCATTCATTCCCAACAGGCTTTTGCTTTGCCGGCGCTTGCCACTCCAAATATGCACGATCCATAACACTTTGCAGATTTAAACTAGTTAATCCTTTTTTGACAGCATCTCCCCCAGTGGCGATTTCGTTCCCCTGAAGCGTTTCATAATTTCGAGTAGAGAAATAAAGGGGAAGCTTGTTTCTCCAGGATCGATCTTCGTAATTGAACAAGCCCCGCAGTCTCAATAGGTTCGGCCTCTCGGCCACGGGCCTAGCAAGAAAAAGATTGGGATAGGTCGGGTGGTGCCCCCCCCCCCTTAGAATCGGACACGAATGTTTCCTTTCATCCGGCTCAAATAACTAGGCGTAGAATTAAAACAATTTTTTGAGACGCAGTAATACCGTCTCGTCGGAGATGAAGTAGTTGTTCATTACTCGGGTTTCAACTTGTTTTTCTCGAGTAGTCTTGAACCCTCCTCCGTATTGAGTGATCTACCGAGGAAGAAGTGGTACTTTGCTTCGATATTTCTTCCTTGATTCAGTCGTAGGCTGGAGATATTTCCCTTGTTCCCAATGCGATCACTTCCCTCTTTGGGTTTCCACTCCACTTCGATGGCTATTAATTGAATTGAATAGAAAAATCGATGCGATGATTAGATTTTCAGAACCATATATATATATGAAACTATTTAGAAAGTTTTTTATGAAAAAAAAAGGGGAAGGGGGGAAAAAAGAAAACCAAAGGATTGCGCCGAAAAGCACTTGAATTTTACCCTATCAGCGGGAATAAGAAAAGTTATAACGAAGCCCAATCGCCGGATTTTCTACTAAAAATTAACCATGGAGGGGGGGTCCCCATTCTATATATGATAGTTTCTATCCCGAGTTAGACAATATTCCCCGATCGACGCGAGGGACATGTCGGTTAGAGGCTTCCCATTTTTGCATGGGACGACAGCTTGTAGCCAATCTGTAATGATCAACACATGCAATCGAGTCACGCATCGCAATATACTGGGCTTTCTGGTTCTTTAAGAGGTTTGGCGAGTGGATTTGCAATATAACTAGGGATTCGTTTTGGAAACCACACGTGGGTTACCGGACACGCAAGTTTAATGTATCCCATTTGGTATCTTCGAACCCGGGAGTCGGTAAACTCAACTCCGCAATGTTTGCAAAAATTGGAATACTCCCCTCCGCCACCGACAGATCGATAGTTTCCACACGCGCAGACACCGCTTCTTATGGGCCCGAGTATCCTTTCACGAAATGAGCCATCTCTCTCTGGTTTATGGGTTTTATGATGCAACGTATAAGGTTAATCAACTTGCCCGACAATGTCTCCATTGGGTAACTCCCTTTCAGCCCAGCTGCGAATCTGTTCGGGGGAAGCCAGTCCAATCCGAAGCTGTTGATAATTAGCTCGATGAATCATAATAGAAAAAGTTTTGATTGATTATTAATGAAAGAAGTTTCAATTGGATATCAAATGTTTTCACTCTCCCTCCCCAAATCTTCTTCAATTATGAAGTTGTGCTCCAGGTTTGAACCCATGCGACGTAACTCTCGAACTGGCAATCGAAAAGACTCTGGAACAGTATTGGTCTTGTAAACAGGTTTTCCGGTCATAATTGCACTAAGTACCTTGTAACGAGCCTGAATATGATCCGATTTAGTTGTAAGCATTTCTTGCGACGTGTAAGACACGCCAAAACCCTCCAAAGCCCGGACTTCCATTTCTCCAACTCGCTGTCCCCCCCGTCTGGATCTCCCCTTGAGAGGTTGCTGCGTAACAAGTGCGTAAGGTCCGCTGGATCGCGCATGAATTTTATCATCGACCTGATGAATCAATTTCATTATATAGGCTTTTCCAGTTGTAATGGGTTGGACGAAGGGATCACCCGTTCGCCCATCGATCAATTGGCTTTTTCCTGGGTGATCGGGTTCGAATAGCCACGGATTACGAGTACTTGCACTTGCTCTACGAAGTTCTGAAAATACTAGTTTTCTAGAGGCTTCCCGTTCATATCTCTCATCAAAGGGTACTATACGGTAATGGGTTTCTGGAAACTCCCCGGCTAACCCAAGTAAGCACTCGAAAATCTGTCCCACATTCATTCATGAAGGTACTCCTAAAGGACTTAGTATCATATCGACTGGTGTACCATCTTGCAAATAAGGCATATCCTGTCTGGGTAATATTTTTGACACAATACCTTTATTTCCATGCCTACCAGCTATCTTATCACCTATTTGTATCTTACGCTTTTGCAGTATATAAATATGAATGACTTCTGAATCGTTCGAAGTGTCGTCTTCGGGGTAGACCCACCTGACATCAACGACTCGACCTCTTCCACCAATCGGAACTTTCAGACAGCTTTCTCTCGCGTTAACTAGTTGTATGCCAGAAATGGCTTGTAATGATCTCCCCTCCGGAGCACGTGATGAATCTGCCCCCTCTTGGGGCGTTGGTTTACCCGCCAAAACATCTCCCGCCTCTACCCAAGATCCCGATTCTACGAGCCCATTATCGCCTAAGTGTCGAAGTATATGACTATCCAATTGAGGTATTTGCTTGGTAACCCTTTCGGGACCCTGATTTGTTACGCAAACTTCAACTTCGTGTCTTTCAATGTGAAAAGATGTGGAGATATCTTCGTATATTGGGCGTTCACTAATCAACACCGCATCTTCAAAATTGTATCCTTCCCACGGCATGTAGGCCACTAGGATATTTCTACCCAAAGCTGATTCCCCCCCGGCAGTTGCTGCCCCATCCGCGACGACTTCCCCGCGTCTCAGTAATTCTCCCGCCAAAACCGTAGACCTTTGGTGTATACAGGTATTAGTGTTGGAACGCTCATATATTTTTAATTCATTGGTTATAACTTGCAAAACGGCATCATTGCTTGCTGCCTCACCGATTGGTGGTAGTTCAATTGTATTGCCATCAATATATTGGATTTATCCTTCTCGTTCGGATACAACTACACTTCCCGAATCTGAAGCTACTTAACTCTCTAGCCCAGTCCCTGCAAAGCATCTTTCGGGATTAACCAGTGGAACCGCTTGACGTTGCATGGTAGAACCCGTTGAGGCGCAGTTCGCGTCATTATGCTCAATGAATGGAATAAGAGAAGCTCCGATGGAGAAATAATGTAAGGGATGAATGCTTCGGAAATCAACTTGTTCCCAAAGGACGCTTAGGAATTCTTGTTGATATCGAACCGGTATGAGTTCCTTCTCTCTAGTTCTCCATTGGGATATTAATGAATTTTCAGTTGCTACTCGGTAGCAATCATCTTCAGCGGGAGATGAATCGACTAATTGCTCCTTTTCAGATGATTCCAACAGTTCAAGGTACGGGCTCTGCAAAGAGCCGGAATTGCTAATTTCTGCCTGAATAGCTAGTGATGAAATAAGGCCAGCATTCATGCCTTCCGATGTTTCGATCGGGCAGATACGGCCATAGTGACTGAAATGAATATCTCTAGCTTGAAAACTCGCGGTTCGACGTGTCAACCCGCCAGGACCTACGGAGCTTAATCTTCGTTTGTGAACCATTTCTGATAATGGGTTGGTTTGGTCTAGAAATTGTGATAGGGGGTGTGACCCGGAAAACTCCTTGAAAGTTGCTATCACCGGTGCGGGCGTGACTAATCCCCGGGGCGTTACCGTGCGTTTGCGCCTAACGGCCCTAGAGAGATTTTGTCGAATCGAATTCTCCAGACGATTTAGAGCTAATTTAAATTGTTCTTGAGGCGAATCCGCTACAGATCGAACACGTCGATTTTTCAAGTGATCTATGTCGTCCAGGTTGCCTATTCCGTAGCTGATTTCTATTGAGTGATCTGTGGCTGCTAATATGTCTTGGGGTAGCAGGAAATGTTCCGTTTCGGGTACATCAAGAGTTAGTTTGATGTTTAGGTTTCGTCGACCAATCCGCCCTAACTCACATCTATGCTGAGAAAACCTCTTCTATAATTCCTTGAATATAGATTCTGAAAATGAGATATCCGCGTCTGTGGCGGAGTACAGGTGTTTGTAAAGTTCCGCTATGGCATCCTCCGACGATTCAATGGCCCCCCCTTGTTTTTTCAACATATTTGAAAAAATCTTGGGGTAACGAACATTTTCTAAAATATCTCTTCTGCTTAACCCCATAGCTATTAGTAAGATCGAAATGGATATCTTTTTCTTTTTGCTAATGCGAATCCAAATTTTTTCTTTCCTATCCATTTCCGGTTTGAATCTCCCTCCCCGATCCGAAATTGCAGTGCTGGTATACGTGGAAACTCCCTTTTGATCGGATTCCCGGTTATAGTAAATACCAGGACTTCTCAAGATTTGATTGACTGAAACTCTGGCAACCCCATTGATAATGAACGTTCCCTTAGAATTCATCCAAGGGATAGATCCGGGCCGCACGTCTTCCTCTTGTACCACCCTATCTTGGCTACGAGTCAATTAAACTGGTACATATGGATCAGATGAGTATGTGACACATTGATACGCGGCATCTCTCTCTCCGACTGACGGTTGTGTCAATTGGTACCGCTCACCAATAGATCAGAATTCGACTTCCTTATCTGTATCTCCAATTTTCGGGAAATTTTCAAGTTCTTCAAGCAATCTTTCTTGAACAAATCGATTAAACCCTTCAATTTGAATTTGTGCAAGTTCTGGTAGTACGGGCATATTTCCATCTCCCCCTAATAAAGTGATACATCGAGACCCACCCTCAATTAACAATATATTGACTAGATTTACGTACTTTCAATTTTCCATGTGTAGGGCACTCCACTTCTAGTCTCCAAATAATTTGAAATCAATTTATTCGCTGTTTATATTTTATCCACAATCATTTGCGGATAAAAATATGGTGACGGATAAACAGAAAAAAGGTGCGAAGAAAACTGTAAATCTATTAAATTTTTTCAATAAGCTGTGAACAAAAGAAATCTGTGCGACCCAGATTTTGTAAACCTACGTAATTCTTAGTTAAGCAAGTTATTTTGTACTGAAACTGGTCGAAATACTTACGTACCCGAAATTGATTGAGATAACGGTCGTTGAAAACGAAAACTAAGAGATACGTAGCAGTAAAGTAGGTTTGACAATTATACCACATCGGAAATTTCGATTACCAGGCGAGCTTGAAAAAACATATGGATGTTCTCTTTTCCGTTGATAGCTTCTTCGTTCTATCAACCACTTCAAGCTTAGTTAAAATCTGCAAAAAGAAGCTACTCGCTAAAAAAAGGGTTAGGTTTCAAAAACGTTTTATACCTACGTAAAAATCATTGCCGACCTAATGGTAGATAGATCTGGTTACTTCTCGGTACTATTTATCTCGGTACCACTTATCTCGGTACTACTTACCGAAGCGGGGACAACCCCCCCCCCCATTCTAATAAAATGAAAAAGATCGCTGACTCAGCGTTGACTCTGAGGCACTTGATATATAGACTCATATCAAATTATATGTTGGGATTGTAGTTCAATTGGTTAGAGCACCGCCCTGTCAAGGCGGAAGTTGCGGGTTCGAGACCCGTCAATCCCGAGAAACTACAACGAAACGAGATGCACCAGTTCAAAGTTCAATCTACAGCCTCGTACTTGGGTCGAGCTGGATTCGAACCAGCGTAGGCGTTGCCAGCGGATTTACAGTCCGTCCCCATTAACCACTCGAGCATCGACCCAGAATTTGTGAACACCTTGGTTTCGCCTCATCGAATTACCGACTTTTAGCAAATCGAATCTGAGCCCTATCTATTGGGTAGGAATCGGCAGGAAAATAAGAATACATCTCATCGACATAATCGATGAAATTTTCAAAAGATGAATACCCCCAGGGGAATTCGAATCCCCGTCGCCTCCGTGAAAGGGAGGTGTCCTGGGCCTCTAGACGATAGGGGCCTCACTACTTTTTGGTAGGATAAAGGTATTCTCTACGAATTGTCAATCTGGGAAAACTAGCAAGGAAGTAACGAGGAAACCCATTTTCTCTAACAATCTGGATTGGAATTATCCAAATAATTTGAATAGGAAATATATATATATATGTATATATATATATTTTATCATTTCTTAACTATAGCAAATTAATTATAGCAGTTAATCAATTAACCCGGAACGGGGGCGTCGGGAGTAGACCGCTACTGCGCGGAAACGAAGAATAGGTATTCTCGAGATTTCATTTCGTGATATACTATGTAATCGATATTGAAGATTCGGCTTCGATACTTTTATTCTCTCTGTGATTAACCAAGGATTCGGTCGACCCGACTAATTAGAACTAGATGGTTCATAACGAAGTCCGAGAGTTTTTTCCAATGAAACCCACTCGAGCTATTTTCCAATTGATGATTTGAACTACCGATACGGAAGTAAATATTCTTGCGTTCGTAGCCACCGCACTTTTTATTCCAATCCCAACAGCTTTTCTACTTATTCTTTACATTCAAACGGCTGCTCAGAATAACTAGTAACTGGTAAAAACTAACTGTTTGTCAATAAATCTTCGTATGCAAGAGCGAATAAGAAGAAGAAAAGCTGGGAACACTGTTTCCCCGCTGTTAAACGAGGCAATATGCAAACTGTTCATCTTATTTCGTACGAGGTTTTCATGCTACCCGGCTATTGCTGGTAGCAACTTACTCCTAACTTAGCGCTCCTTCCTGATTAGCTATTTTTAGGTCAATTAAAATCTAGGCCTTTTTGCCTTGCTTCTATTTTTCTACCTACGGCGTATTACACATTATTACCGAATAGAATTGTCCAAAATTGATAGATCAAAAAAATGATCTATCAATTTTGGGCAATTCTATTCTATTACTCCCGCTCGTTACAAAGCTGGGTTCTACCCAGTCATCCCAATGATTAATATTAGGTGTTGGGCTGAAGCGCTTGGATTTCCCTTTTTGCATATTTATCAGAAGGAGATGAATCACTCCAAGCAAACCAATCGAAACGAGGTGAGGTATCCGGACCGAAGGTATGACCCCAAGTATATGTCAGGTGCATATTCGTTTCCTGCTTTTCGTTCTGGGCGCAGCCATAACATCAGACGAAACATTTGAAGTTTGGATTAACGACGGGATGAGCTGACAACAACCGGGATAGGTTCTCTCCGATAGCAATAAGAAAAAGTCAGTCTAATGGATTACCAAACTCATTTATGTTATTCGTAATTTTAAGAATTACGAATAACATAAATGAGTTGGATAATAAACAGCTGCATCAGTCTCTTCTACTCGGAAACAAAATATGGGGCTGGGAAGACACGAATCGGTGGTATCACCGCAACGACGCGTATTCCCCGAATCAAACTAGTAGAGACCGGGTCAACCGTTTGTCACAATCCGCTTCTTCCCCGAACTACAAGTGAGAGAGAAAATGTAGAAATCACCGTCAGGGCAGCCCAAGCTATAGTAACTAGATCCGTAGTTGTAATTCCTATCTATTCACTCTTTCGATTTTTGCTAATTACTTACAAGTCCAAATACAAGACAAAGTTTGGTGAAGCTTGAAACGCGTTGTCGATGAAGAGCGGCCGCCTGTCTGATAGCATACTCCAATAACAAAAGATACTGAATATGCGGAAACCTATAAATAAAAATAAATAAATATATATATATATTTTCTCATTTATTTTTTCAATGGTACTGGTTGATGTTTGCCTTCTAAAATATTTAGGAGATTTGCACTCCCGGGTTGTCAATTAATGATATACTCAATTGGGATTGTTTATGCGTGACGCATCGAGACACATGAAATGTGATAGGCTATAACAAGCTATAGAGCACCTCGACCTGTATCCGATTTCGGCGCAGCAAACAATCCCCGGTAAGACTAACTAAACTAATAAATCCAGGTGAACTAAGTAAATCTAGTTCTTCTTTTTTCTATACATAAAAATTTTCCTGCTAGGCGACACCCAGATTCGAACTGGGGAGTTAAGGATTTGCAGTCCTCCGTCTTACCACTTGACTATATCGCCCTTTGCTAACTATCGGCGAGCAGTGCCAATCCGAGGATAAAAAGAGGGATAAAAGAGGCACTGATCCGGTTTGCATTATTCGATAGTAAGTAGTGTATGTGGCGAGTATGTTATTGACGTGTAGCGATTCCGGACGTCTAGCAATTCTGTTAGTAATAAGTATACTACCCACCAGAAGCATTGGCAAGTAATTGGAGAAGCATTAACAAGTAGTTGGCCCCCCCCCCCCGCAACTCACCTGTGATATGCATTTGCTGGCGAAACAGCTAACAGCTACCCCGACAAGGATAAAATTGCTTCACCTCAACATTTCATTCAACTCAGAAAAACGAAGATATATATAAATATATATATATATCTTCGTTTTTTCGAACGTAACCTCCTTTTTTTTTCTACGGGATAGGCGGATAGCGGGAATCGAACCCGCGTCATCTCCTTGGCAAGGAGATATTTTACCATTCAACTATATCCGCATAATCTTCTATTTCATTTTAGCGTTGCAATAGTTTCTTGAGATTTAATAAACTCGCGCACGTATTTAGTTTATAGTGAAAAAATGAATTTATTGGGAGGACCTCGCGTATTCCCCCCCCCCTAAATTGTTGAAATGAAATTTATGTTGCAACCTTTTATCTACATCTATGGGCGGAAATATTTCTGCCTCGGCGTCTCCACTCGTAACGATAAATTACGAGAGGAGGAACCAAAATAACAAATCTTTAAGAAATAAAGGAGTTGGGTATACCTACCAAAGAGACTGATCCAATCCATAATGAAGCCCCTGAGAAGACAATATTTTTGTTGCTGGACCAGCCACCAGGGGATGCGAACGCAACGGGGACACCCACAACTAGTAGGAATGAGATAGCAATTAATCCGAATAAAGCTAGTTGGAACGCGATAGTCATAATTGTGATTGTTTCCACATTAGGGAATAAGTTGTTCGTACCATCCAGTCCTCATCCGACGGAACTCTCGCCTCGACACGACTTACTCCGTTGACGGGGTGCGAATACCCCCTTCTTGCCACTACTAACTGCCTCGAATTTCATGAGGTACTCGTTGAGTTATAATTGGTTTGAATTCCGACATTCTGGATGATTATCTGCAATAACTCCGCGGTCATAATTATTTCACCCTGTACCTATCAGGGTATAAATAAATTTCAGTGAAGCAAAAGGAGCTATGCATCAAAAGAAGCGATATATATATATATATATATATATTGTCTCCTAACCCTTGTACCTCTTACCAGACCTAAAAAACGTGATTGATACCCCCAAATATCGGGTGAAAAACCTGCCTCATCGGGAGAGATGGTCGAGCGGTTTAAGGCTCCAGTCTTGAAAACTGGCATGGCGACGAAACGCCATCGAGGGTTCGAATCCCTCTCTCTCCTACTAATTGTATTAAATAATACTGGACGGGAAGAGCAACAATTATTACCAGTCTCTCAAAATTATTACCAGTCTTACGAAATATTTACTTCTCCTCTTCTAAACTGAGGATAACTTGGTATTATCTCATCCAGATGATAAGATGATGTCTATCTATCTATCTGAATAGATAGATAGAGTTTGCCTGGATGTAATGAGTCCGGCACTGACGTGGAGACATATAACTTTTAGATATTAGTTTGCTAGCAAAAGTAGAAAGAAATCTTCGCTTCTCTTTACTTTTTCCATCATTTCAACATATGTTTTCGAACTTCAATTAAGGGGTGTCATAGAAAGAACAGGTTCGGTATCGCGATCAATTCCCTTTTCAAACCCGGCTGCGGCTGCGCGAGCCCTACCCGCGTGCCACAAGTGACCCACGAAAAAAAAGAATCCTAGAACGAAGTGGGAAGTGGCTAACCAACTCCGGGGAGATACGTAGTTCACGGCGTTGATCTCAGTAGCTACTCCACCTACAGAGTTTAGAGAACCCAGGGGAGCATGAGTCATATACTCCGCAGATCGTCGCTCCTGCCATGGTTGTATATCCCTCTTCAATTTGCCGAGATCTAAACCGTTAGGACCTCTTAAAGGCTCTAACCAAGGGGCACGAAGGTCCCAGAAGCGCATAGTTTCGCCTCCAAAAATGATTTCTCCCGTGGGGGAACGCATCAGGTATTTACCCAACCCAGTAGGTCCTTGAGCAGAACCTATATTGGCACCGAGACGTTGGTCCCTGACAAGGAAAGTAAAAGCTTGGGCCTGAGAAGCTTCTGGACCGGTGGGACCATAAAATTCACTGGGATATGCTGTGTTGTTAAACCAGGCGAAGCAGCAGGCGGTGAAGCCAAAAATGGAAAGGGCTCCCAAACTGTAGGATGAGTAAGCTTCCCCGGACCATACGAAAGCGCGACGAGCCCAGGCAAACGGTTTCGTTAATATGTGCCAAATTCCACCGAATAGACAAATGGATCCCAGCCATACATGTCCCCCGATAATATCCTCCAGATTATCCACACTCGCAATCCACCCTTCGCCCCCAAAAGGAGATTTCAGTAGATAGCCAAAGATAACGTTAGGGCTTAGGGTAAGATTCGTAATCTCTCTTACATCTCCACCCCCAGGTGCCCATGTGTCGTACAATCCTCCAAAATAAAGTGCTTTGAAAACTAATAGAAAAGCTCCGAGACTTAGTAGTATTAAATGAATACCGAGAATTGTAGTCATCTTATTCTTATCTTTCCAAGTATAGCCAAAAAAGGGAAAGGATTCCTCCAAAGTTTCGGGTCCGATCAGAGCATGATATATACCTCCGAATCCCAAAACTGCAGAGGAAATCAAATGGAGTACTCCGGAAACAAAATAGGGAAAGGTATCGACTACCTCCCCGCCGGGACCCACCCCCCAACCCAGAGTAGCCAGGTGGGGAAGTAGGATTAGTCCCTGCTCATACATAGGCTTCTCTGATACGAAATGAGCCACTTCAAACAAATTCATAGCTCCAGCCCAAAATACAATCAGGCCAGCATGAGCTACGTGGGCACCAAGCAATTTGCCAGACAGATTAATTAGTCGAGCGTTGCCAGCCCACCAAGCGAAACCTGTGGTTTCCTGATCGCGACCACCCGGCGAGAGGGTTCCATTAAAGAGCGTTTCCACGGGGTAAAACCTCCTCGGGGAATACAAGGTTTTCGTGGGGCTGATCCTGAGCTGCCATCCAGGCACGGATACCCTCGTTTAGTAAGATGTTTTTTGTATAAAAAGTCTCAAACTCGGGATCTTCTGCTGCGCGAATTTCTTGGGAGACGAAGTCGTACGCACGTAAATTCAGGGCGAGACCAACTACTCCAATAGCACTCATCCATAAACCTGTTACTGGCACGAATAACATGAAGAAGTGTAACCAACGTTTGTTGGAGAAAGCAACACCGAATATTTGAGACCAGAAACGATTCGCGGTTACCATTGAATAAGTCTCCTCAGACTGAGTCGGGTTGAACGCGCGGAATGTGTTCGCGCCATCGCCATCCTCAAATAGAGTATTTTCGACTGTAGCACCGTGGATGGCGCATAAAAGGGCGGCACCGAGGACTCCCGCAACCCCCATCATATGAAACGGGTTCAGAGTCCAATTATGAAAACCTTGAAAAAATAGGATGAATCGGAAGATGGCAGCTACGCCGAAGCTAGGTGCGAAAAACCAACCGGATTGCCCCAAAGGGTAAATCAAGAATACGGATACAAAAACCGCAATTGGAGCGGAAAAAGCTATTGCGTTGTAGGGGCGTAGTTGCACAGACCTTGCAAGTTCGAATTGGCGTAACATAAAACCTATTAGAGCAAAAGAACCGTGAAGAGCAACGAAGGTCCATAAACCTCCCAATTGGCACCAACGAGTGAAATCCCCTTGCGCTTCAGGGCCCCACAGAAGAAGTAAGGAGTGCGCCAAACTGTTAGCGGGAGTGGAGACCGCGGCAGTGAGAAAGTTACATCCCTCCAAGTAAGAACTAGCTAATCCGTGGGTGTACCATGAAGTGACGAAGGTTGTACCGGTGAACCAGCCGCCCAAAGCGAAGTAAGCGGTGGGAAAAAGTAGTAGGCCAGACCAACCCACGAAGACAAAACGATCTCTTCTGAGCCAGTCGTCCATACTATCAAATAAATCTTTTGGTTCCTTGGAAGATTTTCCAATGGCAATGGTCATATTCATCTCCTCACTCAGCTCTTCAAACCATTTCTGGGTTCCCTTATTTTTATTCTTCAAGTCACGATGCGGTGTAGTTCCGTCCCGTCGCGGTGAGGTGGGGTAAGATAGGCCACTACAACATCGGTCCCTCCGAAAAGTCATTTGCCAAAGCGGCATACCCCCAGGAGTTATTACACGAAAATGAGACTGATAGATTTTTCAATCTCAGGATTTTGGGATTTCTCGTTCCCTTCACCGTTTCTTCGCCTCGCTTATAGTTTCCTAATCCTTCCAATTTTTCTGTTGTTTCTGTTGAGTCGCTTCTTCTACTACATCTATTTTTTAGTATCTCTTTAATACAACTTGAAATTTTAGGTATCTCTTTTCTATTACTTACTTGGTCCCGAGTTGATCTCGTTCGTGACGTAGTTTTTTGAGAAGTGGGTAGACCTTTCTTTTCTTCCGAGACTTTGTTAACCATTCCTTCACACCAGCGGTACCTCGGCAATCTGATCTAGCAGAAGACAAATTCGTTTCCACGAATCTCTAGGGAAAGAAATAATAGAACGGCGTGAAGAACTACATATATGTATCTATATCTACCTATGTATCTATCTATATATAGATAGATAGATATGTATGGTATCTATCTATGTATCTATCTATATATAGATAGATACATATGTATGGTATCTATCCCCTTTTTGAAATTATTTTGGTACCTATTTTACCAATCCGCAGCATAAATTGAAAGCTTTTTCTATTGGTCCCCAGCAGCGGGAGTGGGTGGTGGCATGCCGCAGTTTAACCTCGAGCGGGGGGTATATCATGAAAATAAGCATCGAACGCAACGGTTCCTTCTTTGTTTCAAACCCTGGAAGCAAAATCGTATTCAGGTATTGGGGGGATATGACAAATAAGAGTGCTAGAAACTCGACTAACTTTTGGTGATGACGGAAAATTATCTAAATAAGCGTTGAAAAGATTGTTTCGTAATTTTCCCTTTTTTTTTTATTGAAATTGAAATATATATATATAGATAGATATATGTAGTTATATCGATATATATATATATATATATCGACGTAACTATATATTGATATTGAGAATTTGCATTCAATTCCCAAGATAGGAGTAGCAAAGAAGTTCCCGGCATCAAAAATTATATCCACCTGATTTTCTCATATTGTAAAGAGCGACACATTACACATTACTCGGTGTAACATTAGCACTTAATGTTGGAAATAGCGATAAAAATCAAAACGATTTGACTCAATCAAAAAACTTAACGATTTGACTCAATCAAAAAACTTAACGATTTGACTCAATCAAAAAACTTAACGATTTGACTCAATCAAAAAACTTAACGATTTGACTCAATCAAAAAACTTAATTTTGAGGCAGTTAGTTATAATTATAATTTTGCGGAATTGCAATTTTTATATTAGAAAGAGTACGACTTCTTTCTTGCGCCGAGACCTTGCGGACCCGGGTGTTTCCGAGAAACTGAGACAGCTTGATCCCCGGATTTCGTACGACTTAGCCCCTTGTCGGATTTGAACCGACGGCTTACGCCTTACCATGGCGTTACTCTACCACTGAGTTAAAGAGGCCTCAGATCATAAATAAATTTGGGTTGAGTTCTGTTGGGCACGCCGTTATTTATCGCCCTGCCTTTTTTGTTTCTTTTTTCTCCTTTTTTATTGCAATATTAGAACTTGATGAAACGGAAGAGACTAAGTCTAACCTGAAGCGCAAAATAGCTATGTTCCTTAACTATACTCGTATATCTAGATATAAACCTAGATATCTACTTATCTATCTATCCCTAGGTAGATAGGTTTATGCTCTATTGAATAAATAGGCTCAGAAAGGTATAGGGAAAACAAATAATAATTGATTAATTTCTAATATGCCGCGTGGCATCAAGTATTCCCAATCTAATAATTGATACGAAGACTTGGACTTCCTCGATATCCAACCTGAAAAGACTTATATCTAATTCATCGGTGAAACATAGGAAATAATTTGATTAGTCTGAGCTTGCGGCGAAAACCGGGCGCCGTAATACTAATGTAGGTAAACAATTGATGGTTTACTTTGCGGAGACAGGATTTGAACCTGTGACCTCAAGGTTATGAGCCTTGCGAGCTACCAAGCTGCTCTACCCCGCTTAGTTAATGCCTTCAATGTAATTATTATACATCTTCTGAATAATTACATTGAATATGAGGAATATGGGCGGAAAGAACTGTCTACTTCAGGGAATTAGACATCATTTGTGAGGTAGGTGGGAAAAACTTTTTTCACCAACTTGATTTCGATACTCCGGGCAGCACACAAGTGTGTGCCATTTCACGAGGTACGTGTCTAGATAAGCCAAAGTCTCGGTAATTGGATCTGGGTCGTCCGGTTAGGGAGCACCGGTTATGGAGACGAACAGGTGCACTATTACGCGGCAGAGATTGCAATCCTTTGGAAATAGTTAGTTTATCCTGAATTGACAAACTACTTTTAATCCGTTTCTTCAGAGATTGGCGGGTAACATCATATTTCCTCACCAATTTTCTTTTTTTTTTTTCCTTCTCAATGAGACTTTTCTTTGCCATAATTAGTGAATCAGTAAGCAGGGTTGGATTACTACTCTAAAACGAATTGAACTTGCAATCAAAAATTTATTTACCAATAACTAGGGAAGAAATAATAAATTTGTATCTCCAATTACTGATAAATGGATAACCGATCTCAAAATTGGCTCAGGTGTGGAAGATATTGGGAAAGGGGGGTAAGCTTGACGCGGAAATATACAATTTGGTAGTCAACCAAACCAAGATTAGCCAAATTTACCTGATGTAGATGCGATTAGAAAAGCTGCGTAGGTAAATATGTAACCTACGGAGAAGTGGGCTAGTCCCACCAATCTTGCTTGAACGATAGATAGGGCGACTGGCTTATCTTTCCAGCGTATCACATTTGCTAAGGGTGTTCGTTCGTGGGCCCAAGCTAGAGTTTCAATGAGTTCTTGCCAGTAACCGCGCCGAGAGATTGGAAACATAAATCCAGTAGCCCACACAAGATGTCCAAATAGAAACATCCATGCCCATACAGATAAACTGTTCATACCGAAGGGGTTATAACCATTAATAAGTTGCGAGGAGTTCAGCCATAAATAATCCCTTAACCACCCCATTAAATACGTAGAAGATTCGTTGAATTGAGCAGCATTGCCTTGCCACAAGGTTATGTGTTTCCAGTGCCAGTAAGAAGTAACCCATCCAATGGTGTTCAACATCCAGAAAACGGCTAAATAGAAGGCATCCCAAGCTGAGATGTCGCAGGTACCGCCTCGGCCGGGACCATCGCAAGGAAAACTGTAACCAAATTCTTTTTTGTCTGGCATCAATTTGGAACCGCGCGCGTCTAATGCGCCTTTCACTAGAATCAGTGTAGTTGTGTGTAGACCCAAGGCAATAGCATGGTGAACCAAGAAATCTCCGGGCCCAATTGTTAGGAATAGCGAGTTGCTGCTGTTGTTGACGGCGTCCAACCAGCCAGGTAACCACAAGCCCCGACCGGCATTACTTGCCGGACTACCTGCCGAGGATAGAAGCACATCGAAACCATACAAGGTTTTACCATGAGCAGATTGAATCCATTGAGCAAATACGGGTTCAATGAGAATCTGTTTTTCCGGAGTCCCGAAGGCTAGCATTACATCGTTGTGAACATAAAGTCCTAGTGTATGGAATCCCAGAAATAAACTAGCCCAACTTAGGTGAGCTATTATTGCTTCTTTGTGTTCCAACATTCTTGCTAAGACGTTATCTTTATTCTGCTCCGGATCATAATCTCTAATAAAGAATATAGCTCCGTGTGCGAAGGCTCCTGCCATGATAAACCCAGCAATATATTGGTGATGGGTGTATAGCGCGGCTTGAGTTGTATAATCCTGCGCTATAAAAGCATAGGCGGGTAGGGAATACATGTGTTGCGCGACCAACGAAGTTACGACCCCTAAAGCAGCTAAAGCGAGCCCCAATTGAAAATGGAGAGAATTATTGACCGCATCATAAAGCCCTTTGTGGCCACGGCCCAACCTACCTCCTGGAGGGATATGAGCCTCCAGAATCTCTTTCATACTATGCCCAATACCAGAGTTAGTCCTGTACGTGTGGCCGGCAATTATAAACACAACGGCAATGGCTAGGTGGTGATGAGCAATATCAGTTAGCCACAAACTTTGAGTCTGTGGGTGAAATCCGCCCAAAAAGGTTGGAATAGCTGTTCCCGCTCCTTGAGTGCTATCAAACAAATGGCTACTAGAATCGGGATTTTGCGCATAAACGCTCCACTGACCCGAGAAGAACGGTCCCAACCCTTGAGGATGCGGAGTGACAGTCAAAAAATTATCCCATCTAACATGGCCACCCCTCGCTTCGGGGATAGCTACATGGACTAAATGCCCCGCCCAAGCCAAAGAACTCACTCCGAAGAGTCCCGAAAGGTGGTGATTTAGCCGAGATTCAGCATTTTTGAACCAAGAAATGCTTGGTTTCCATTTAGGTTGCAGATGTAACCAGCTAGCTAGTAAAAACGAAGCAGAAATAGCTAGCAGAAAGATAGCTCCGGTATAGAGATCTTGGTTATTGCGTAGACCAATAGTATACCACCATTGATACACACCGGAATAGGCAATGTTGACTGGACCCGCAGCCCCCCCTCGAGTGTAGGCTTCAATAGCTGGTTGACCAAAATGAGGATCCCAAATGGCATGAGCTATTGGTCTCACGTGTAATGGGTCCCGCACCCATGCTTCGAAATTGCCCTGCCAAGCCACGTGGAACAAATTTCCAGAGGTCCATAGAAAGATGATAGCTAATTGACCAGAATGAGATGCAAATATTTTTTGGTAGAGACGCTCCTCGGTAGTATCGTCATGACTCTCAAAGTCATGGGCAGTGGCTATACCAAACCAGATGCGACGAGTAGTTGGGTCTTGGGATAGACCCTGGCTGAACTGTGGAAATCTTGATGCCGTAATGTTTCTCAAATCCTCCTAGCCGTTATCCCACTGCAATGATTCTCGCCAGGAAGAACGCCCACGTCGTGGCGATTCCACCCAGAAGGTAATGAGTTACTCCCACAGCACGTCCCTGTATAATACTCAGGGCTCTAGGTTGGGTAACGGGAGCAACTCTCAATTTGTTATGAGCCCAAACAATGGATTCAATGAGTTCCTGCCGGTATCCGCGACCACTAAATAGAAACATTAGACTGAAAGCCCAAACAAAGTGAGCCCCCAGAAATAGAAGACCATACGCGGATAACGAAGAACCATATGATTGAATGACTTGAGAAGCCTGTGCCCACAAAAAATCACGTAACCATCCATTAATCGTTGTTGAACTTTGTGCAAAGTTTCCCCCAGTGATGTGGTTTACCACCCCCTGCTCGCTTATGGTGCCCCACACATCGGATTGCATCTTCCAACTAAAGTGAAATATAACTACTGAAACCGAGTTGTACATCCAGAATAATCCTAGGAAGACGTGATCCCAAGCGGATACTTGGCAGGTACCTCCTCTGCCGGGACCGTCGCAAGGAAAACGAAAACCAAGATTAGCTTTGTCGGGTATTAGTCGGGAACTGCGTGCAAATAAAACACCTTTCAATAAAATTAATACAGTAACGTGAATCGTAAATGCATGGATGTGGTGGACCAGAAAATCTGCAGTACCTAGTGGAATTGGGGCTATGGCAACTTTGCCGGCTACAGCGACTAAGCCGCTGCCACCCCAGGTTAAGCTGGTACCCGCCGCCGCATTAGGCGCGGTTGATCCGGGAGCCAAGGCGTGGGTATTTTGCACCCGCTGAGCAAATATCGGTTGTAATTGAATGGCGGTGTCTGAAAACATATCTTGGGGACGCCCCAAGGCACTCATAGTATCATTATGGATGTATAGACCGAAGCTATGAAAACCTAGAAAGATGCAGACCCAGTTGAGATGTGAAATTATTGCATCGCGGTGCCGAATAACACGGTCCAACAAATTATTGTATTGAGTAGTTGGATCATAGTCTCTTACCATAAAAATAGCTGCGTGTGCAGCTGCACCAACTACTAAAAAACCTCCTATCCACATATGATGTGTAAACAGAGAAAGTTGTGTGGCATAATCAGTGGCCAAGTAAGGATACGGGGGCATCGCATACATGTGGTGGGACACAATAATTGTTAGAGAACCTAGCATGGCAAGATTGATTGCTAATTGAGCATGCCACGAACTCGTTAGAATTTCGTAAAGACCTTTGTGGCCCTCACCCGTGAAGGGGCCTTTATGAGCTTCCAGAATTTCTTTTGTGCTATGTCCGATACCCCAATTGGTTCTGTACATGTGACCAGCTACCAAAAAGAGAACGGCAATAGCTAAGTGGTGATGTGCAGTATCAGTCAGCCACAAACCTCCCGTGACTGGGTTCAACCCTCCGCGGAAAGTCGGAAAATCTGAGTATTCCGACCAGTCAAGAGTGAAAAATGGGATCAGTCCCTTCGCAAAACTCGGATACGCCTGAGCTAGAAGGTCACGATTAAGAATGAATTCGTGAGGAAGAGGTATCTCTTTGGGGTCAACTCCTGCATCTAATAATTGGTTAATCGGCAGTGAAACATGTATCTGATGCCCCGCCCACGATAGGGATCCCAACCCCAATAGACCCGCCAAATGGTGATTTAGCATTGATTCGACGTTCTGGAACCAAGCTAGTTTTGGGGCAGCTTTATGGTAGTGAAACCAACCGGCAAAAAGCATTAATCCGGCAAAAACTAAAGCACCCACAGCTGTGCAATAGAGCTGCAACTCACTAGTTATTCCGGAGGCTCGCCAAAGTTGGAAAAATCCAGACGTTATCTGTACACCCTGGAACCCTCCACCTACATCTCCATTAAGTATCTCTTGACCCACTATTGGCCAAACAACCTGGGCACTAGGTTTCACGTGAGTGGGATCATTCAGCCACGCCTCATAATTGGAAAAACGGGCCCCGTGAAAGTACATGCCACTCAACCAAATGAAAATAATGGCTAGCTGACCAAAATGAGCACCAAATATTTTACGGGATATATCCTCCAAATCATTGGTATGGCTATCAAAATCATGGGCATCGGCGTGTAGGTTCCAAATCCATGTGGTGGTACTGGGACCCTTAGCCAAATTTCTTGAGAAATGTCCGGGTTGGGCCCATCTCTCAAAAGAGGTTTTCACAGGATCCTTCTCCACCATAATCTTGACTTCTGGTTCTGGCGAACGAATAGTCATCGGGACTCTCCTCTCTTCGGACAGGGGATAGCAACAACCTACCAACGGAAGATACGAAACTTCTAAGAACTAGAGTTTTTACCAGCATGTAGTAATCTATTCCCTTTTCCCTTGAGTTTGGAACTCGAGCAACTGCTACAAAGAAGTTATGCAGGGTAGGCATTTGATGGTATTATTACACGACCCAGTAGTGCCTAATGGACTTGATAGGATTGATCATCCGTTCGGTAAAGAGAAGGGTGGCGAAGTCGACGTCGAGCAAGCAGGAACCTCTATATATTAACTCTATTTGTTAACCTTTTTCTTTTTGTTTCACGTCGCCCTGCCTCCCCCCATGGATTAGTTAAACGAAGAAGAGCGTCCCGTGATTTTTAACCGATTCTGTGCTTCAATGTAATTACCGGGGGAAGGTGCTATTGCCTGTTTCCAATACTCAGCAGCTTGATCAAACCAAGCCTCCGAAATCTCCAAATTTCCTTGGTGAATGGCCTGTTCCCCTCGATCAGAATGGGTGATTGTCTTACAACCCCCTCCTTTAGAACCGAACTTGGGGGTTTCCCACCTCATACGGCTCAGACAACTCTGTTACTGGCTTTTTGTCCCCTAACCAAGAAATAGGGATTACTTCCAAATTTTGGAGGAACTAAGAATAGTCAGGTTTATGATTTCATCCGTCTCGAATAAAATTTTTTCCGTACTCCCAGTTAGAAGAACAAGAGGAAAGGAGTAATAACCTCTCTCAGCACTAACTACCCCATCTCGATTTGAATTTCTTTGGATTGGAAAAATTTTTCTTTTAGGATTTGGTACTACACCGTGGTCCATCACTTATTTTTTCCCAATCGTCTCTACTACAGAGACAAATCGTACAACTTTTTCGATGGACCAATCTCATTGTATCGACCCAGATTTTCAACGACGAATCCTTGCGGTGCTTTATTCTTCGATTCAGTCAGTTATCCGTGAGACAGTTAGGCTACCTTCTTCCCCCAAACCTGGATTGCTTTGGGAGAGGCCGAATCCCGCAGTTCGAGGCAGCTCCCGTTCGGAAGTATGCTTGGGGGAAGCCCTTTTCATTGGTTGAGTATTTACAAACCGGAGAATCCTGAAGCACAGGTAGTCGCACGTGGTGACAGATCACAGCCATATTATTAAAAGCTTGTGGCGGAGAAGAATTCCGCTCCGGTGCTTGAAAATAGTATTCCAAAGCTCTTGCATGTTTTCCATTACTTGTATGAATGAGGCCTATATTATAAAGTATGTAACTTCGGTCATAGGAATCAACCTCCAAACGCATGGCTTTGTAGTAGCTTCGTAAAGCTTCTGCATATTCTCCTTCGGATTGGGCCGACATCCGTTACGGTTGCTTTTATAAGTAAGCCCCGCTTCGAAACCGCACATGAGGTTCCCAACTCATACGGCTCCTCCCGCTCGATTTGCAGAAGAAAAAATAGTATTCCAGGTGACCTAATTATTTTTATTCCCAACCTGAAACCAAGCGGGGGTTAGTATTTCATGAAACTGGTATCTAACCATCCTTCTCGCAAAGAATTTTTTTGAGACGGTTGCGCCATTTCCTCGCGGCGACGGCAGTAGCAACGAATCCCTTGTCAATTTATTCGTTCCCAACATTTCGCTTTTCGAGGGGTTATTCACTTCAGCAATCTCCGATGATTTTAAGGGTATCCAAGCTGCAAACGGGATGGATGTTTGTTGCCCCAATCGCTATTGGTCGTTACCGCGACTTCGAAGTTACCGGGAGTAGGTGATACCTGTCGAGACCAAAAATTGCCGGAGATTTTGTATTGCCGATTCCTCCATGTGGTGCCCACACCCTCCCCGTGCTTACTCATGAAATTACCAGGTATTACACATCAACTTATGGATTTAACCTCTGGCTTGCTTGATATCGAAATCCGTGGAAAGTGGGAGCCGTAGCTTCCGAGGCTGCACTAATCGTGGATACGCGATCGAAGGGTTTGTCCGGCAATCGAAACACACCTCTAGAAAATGTGGGCTTACCGAAGCTGTAATTCATTCAACTTATATTGAATAATGGTAAATTGCTTGCCTTATCGAATCGCGCCATCCCTATAGTATGTAGAAGCTTCCCTCTCCCTCTTAGTGGTAGGTAGGATTTGCAACGAAATATCCGCTAGAATTGTGAAAGTTTTGTCAATAAAGTTGTCATTTCTCTGAGATCTAGGCATAATCAATTTCAACTCCTTGTTTTTCTTTTGCACTCCACCTATTAATTAGTAATTAGTAGTACATCAATTGAGATTGCAAGAGAGAGAGTATGCTTAGCCGATAATATAGAGGGGAAAATTAGTAAAGTCCCAAGTCGCGTTGAATTTTTTATCCCTGCCCGATTTGTGTCTCAGAAAGTAAAAAATAGTTCTTAACTACTATCCGCAAGTCACTTGCAATTTTACTACCCAAATCCCTAAAATATGTCGAATTAATTAATTAACCCCAGGAAGGGTGGCCGAGCGGTTTAAGGCGTAGCACCGGAAATGCTAAGTGGATTTCTAACTACCGAGGGTTCGAATCCCTCCCTTTCCTTTATCTACTTATCCCTCTCCGAGGCTATCTTTCTTTCATTTCTCATCGAAATCTAGCTAAAAAGCCGATTAGAAAGAGACAGGCGGGAGTCGGGGTTTCGAATCAAGCCGTCGAAAGAGAAGCAGTGAGAGTTGATAATACCTGGGTTGATTAGGAATTTTATTGAAGTGACGTGGACCGATGATTCGGATAATTCATCGCGTACCAAATTAAACTGCTCGAAACTAGAGTATCTACCTCCATCTATTTCTAAAGCGAAAAATTCTAAGTAAATTTCTGCTAGAAAAGAGTAACAAGCTAGGCCGAGAAACTTTTGTTATCTCATTCCCTGAGTAATCTGCTTCTCGAATTCCATCATCCCAAGTCCTTTGCCTGAATTTTCATTACAGAGACCTCCAAACTATTCGATTAACTTTTCCATTCAATAAATGATTATTAAGCTTTGCGGGAGTAATACTCAACAACTAACAATTCATTTATATTCAAATTGACGGATTCTCGATTGGCAATACGATTAACCAATCCTGTTGGCCTGTCGCCTTCCGATAGAGAGGCGGTCAAGTGATCCGGTGTTTCGCCCCCTCCGGGAGACTCACCCCCCAGCGCATTACAGGAAGTTGGTCGGTTTCGAGCAGTAATAATATCTTTCGGCTTACAGCGATAGCTTGGTACATCTACAATACGGTTGTTCACTAAAATATGTCTGTGATTAACTAACTGTCTAGCGGCAGGAATCGTGGAAGCCATGCCTAAGCGAAAAATAACATTATCTAGACGCATCTCAAGTAGTTGCGGTGGTACTTGGCCCGTTGAACCCCTAGTTTTTCTAGCGATACGTACGTATTTTAGTAGTTGGCGTTCCGTCAATCCATAATTGAAACGTAATCTTTGTTTGGCCTCCAAACGCACACAGAATTGAGAAATTTTTCTCGAAGCTGATTGATCGGTAGCAACTCGAAATTCCCCCAAGTTGGGTGTTTTACCCCTACCCGTAAACCCCGGTAAATTCTTTAGACGACGTATCACTTTCAAACGAGGTCCTCGGTAGCGAGACGTGAAAACTCCTTTTCTGTAAACGTTTTATTGTTGGATAAAAAACTTATAGGGTCAGCACGGAGATACCACCTATTACTTCATAGGTGGTGAAGAAAATAGAAGTTGGTCAGGATTGATGTCTGTGACAATCATAACATATGAATAGTGACTAATAAATATTCAATATGTTATCAACAATTGATAAAGGTGGGGGGGGGGGGGGTAAATAAAAACTACCAGCGATTCGTAATACCAAATAAAGACGTTATAGCATATCCATTTACATAAAAATTTTAGCAAAAAAAAGAAAAAATCAAATTGATTGACGGATATATTGCTTCAAGTAGTGCATTCATATATACTTCTATAATAGAAACTAAATTTTCGAGAAGCAATTAACTTATCGTCGACAAGTTGAATTACATGCATTTTTTTACTTGAAATGTGATATCTTGAAGAAAAAGAAGTCGTCTTTTCCTTACTGTTTAAAAGCCTACTAGACAAAAAACAAATTGTGGAAAATTATGTCATGGTCCCGGACTATTTTAAACTAGGGATAGACAAAAAAGAGTCCGCCTAGGATAGGCAGGTTACTTGGTGTAGGCACGCCAAAAGTTTTCACGCACATTTACGTCGTTTTCCATTTCTTTTAATCAGTTCGTTGGGGCCTAAGGGGTGGGGATATGGCGGAATGGTAGACGCAGCGGACTCAGCTAGATTGAGCCTGGGTATGGAGACGTATCAAGTGGCAGCCCCCAGATTCAGGGGAACCTGGGACCATTTATCGGGCAATCCTGAGCCAAATCTTGTATTACTCAATTGAATTTCGGGCGACGAGGCGAGATAGGTACAGAGACTCGACGGGGGCCATTCCAACGAGCAGTCTGTTAGTTACTAGTTTTTGAAATAACTGAATATCTAACCGTTTAATGTGGTTAACCGCATGGGATAAGATGTAGAAGCATAAGAATGAGACTTGGTAAAGAGATAAAGTTTCACTTCTTCTTTCCCTAGTTGGATGCGGAACCCTCGGTTTGGGGCCAGCATTCATTCGCGAAATTCTGTTCTAGTAATACAAAACTGAGTAGACTCCTTCTACTATTGCTAGTCCGCATATTCTTATCTTACCTGTTGTGGGATCCCGCATTATTCCAATGGAAGTTATTCAGCAATCGGGCCGGTAGCGGAGAAGCGATACTTTCGTGAATGGAGGTAGAGTCCCATTCTACGCACTTAATAAAATGATGAATGGCAGCGCAAGTTGCAGTGGAACGAAAATCCGTTGGTTTCGACCGTGAGGGTTCGACTCCCTCTATCCCCAACGAGACACTTTAATTAACCCATTTCAGGTTGTTTGGATTCACATGATTTGTTCGGAAGCAAAATACGAAAACCACTTCAACCTATTCTTCCTCTATTTGGTCTTTCCTTCGCAAGTGAGCCATTCAGACTTTTGATATACATGAATGGCTCAATCGAGCCCCCTCCCAGACTTTATATGCTGGAAATTCTGTTGCACCAAACAGATCGAGAAAGGCGAGATCAAGGGTTCGACTAGGCAAAAAGCTGGGGTTTGAAAATATACCTCTCTTGAAAATATACCTCCCTTGAAAATATACCTCCCCTGAAAATATACCTCTCCTAAAAATATACCTCCCCTAAAAATATGCCTCTCCTTAGTTGAGTTTTATCCGTAAACCGTAAATGAGTCGGCCGAGATAGCTCAGTCGGTAGAGCAGAGGACTGAAAATCCTCGTGTCACCAGTTCAAATCTGGTTCTTGGCATCTAACTAGTTTGGGGGATAAACTAAACCAGTTCTGGTATTGCAGAAAATCGACCAGCCCTGAAGGAGCTAACCAAAAATGAGGAAGTATTTCGAAAACTGGGTGGGTTACTCGAGATCTTGGTAACCTTAAAAAGTTTCGATAAAACTTATTTTATACAGTAACGGTGGGTGGGGAAGTAAGTTTTCAGCTGAGACTTACTTTTTTATAACCTCCATACAAATTAATAGGCATCCTGTAACTCATAAAAGTTGGGTACGATGTAATCTTTACGTAGAGGCCACCCTACCCAACTTTCAGGCATCAGTATACGCCTAAGGTGCGGGTGACCCTGATGGATTATTCCCAACATATCATAGGATTCACGTTCTTGGAGATCGGAACTTTTCCAAACCCAGTAAACCGAGGGTATTCTAGGGTTTCTTCTTGGAACAAAGATTTTTGTACACACTTCCTCGGGTTGATCTGGCTGATCTCGTATCTGTGTCAGATGATATACACTGACTAGAGATCCTCCCGGTGCCGAGTCGTAGGCACATTGGGAACGTAGGTAATTAAAACCGTAAGCATATGGGGCGACAGCTACAGACAACCACTCTTCCGACTTGACTTGCAAAGTCTCGACACCCCTGTAATCGTAACCCAAAGGTCGATGGAAAAACTTATGTCTAGTCGACCAAGCAGATAATCGACCCCGCGTCTCAATATTGAACTTATCTTTATTGATAGTGTTCATTTTGGTTAATACCTCTTTTCCTCCTACCCATGTATGAAATACAATCTAGTCATTCGCCTACTTCTGATATTTATTTGCTAGACCTATCTTCAAGCTTTTGAAAGTTTTCCGAGAAAGTATTTGATAAGAGCTTCGTGTCACAATTAGTTAATTCTTGATTGTATTCACCTATATGGATGCTAGGTACGAAGCGAAATCGATGATTTAGGTTGGGGTATTTCGCTCGGGTGGGGCGGGAAGCGCGATCTGCCAAACTTCCTCTAGCAATTTTTTTACGGAGTTTTGTTACGGCATCAATAATAGCTTCGGGTCTGGGTGGGCAACCCGGCAAGTAGATATCGACGGGAATTGATTTGTCTACCCCGCGAACGGTGCTGTAGGAATCCGTGCTAGACATGCCCCCTGTAATGGTGCAAGCTCCCATGGCGATTACATATTTCGGATCAGGCATTTGCTCGTAGAGTCTCACGAGGGACGGGGCCATCTTCATGGTTACAGTACCGGCGGTAACAACTAGATCTGCTTGCCTAGGACTGGATCTGGGTACTAGGCCGTATCGGTCAAAATCGAAACGTGAACCAATTAGGGAGGCAAATTCGATGGAGCAACAGCTGGTACCGTATAGAAGTGGCCACAAACTGGAAAGTCTGGACCAGTTGGAGAAATCACTTATATTAGCTAAAAAAATTGAATTTGACACACCCCATTCAGGTAGGGGAGGCTCCACCGAATTGAGGGGGATATCTACACTGCGGGGTTCGACTCTCTCTATACCACTTTCACCCGAATATTTGGGAGTTGACACCATTCCGATGCTCCTTTTCGCCATGCGTGAACCAAACCAACTACTAATATAAAGATGAAAATGATCACTTCGATAAAAGCAAATAGTCCCAATTCCCTGAATGATACAGCCCATGGATAGGGAGATACGGTTTCAACGTCGGAGACCGCGAAAACCAAAGCAAACATGTAATAACGTATTTGAAATCTAATCCAAGTATCTCCCCTTGGCTCAATGCCCGACTCGTAACTCGTTAATTTTTCCGGTCCTCCTCGAGTGGGAGCAATAAATCCGGGAATCAAAAAAGCTAAATAGGGAATAGATATAGATACTAGCAGAAAAATCCAGAAGGAGTCGTATTCGCGGAGCAAAAACATTGAAATACCCCCTTCGCCTCAATTTTTTAATTTAGTTGATAAACCTAGAGCTAGACGAGATAGTATCGGCCTAGGTTGGTAAATAACCATCGTCTCGCCATACTGCAGCGGGTTTAGCACGTATAACCCCCTTGGGGAAGTGAATTGAATTTTCCGTTCGGTTTGGTAGTTACCCCATCGATAATAAGAAGTAGAAGAAAGAGGCGTTAGCTTTCTATTTTCGAGAAGGGCAATGTCGGATTTCCGATAGGAAAATCAAGTGATTCATAAATTTCAACAGATTATCTCCTCCTACTCCTTTGTTTTCAAGTTGGGACTATACGGATTCAAATCGTAGACACTCTCGGTCATGCGGATCGGAATATAAAAAAATGTTTCCGAACTGCTTAGCAAAGCTAACATGCCTGCCGCTTCTACGGCACGGGGCTCTCTTATCAGTATCAGCTGTTCCCCAACTTAATATCTTTTTACCTAAAAAAAGAGGGAGGAAGAAATAGGGGGGATGAGTCAAACAATTTCGAAATAACTTGAGAAGATCACTAACGCGGCGTTCACACAGAATTATCTCTAGGGATACAGATCAACCTCGTAATGTCAAAAATTATCTGTCGCGTGCAACACTTTCCCTACCCGGAAGTTCGTGAGGCGAAGAAGAGATCTCGCTTGGTTAGGGTCCTCGCGTCGCCCCCACTACTTCTAGTTATAGCGTTGGATAAACCACATATCCCTCATATAAACTCTTGGGGATTGACTTCGTTTAGTCAACCCATCTGTCATGCTACTGCTCCTTCGTATCCTTCATTTTAAGCGAAGCAGAAAACTCTCAAGCAGAGTTTCGCACGAATCGCTGGGTTTCGACAAATCTTTCGAGGAAAAAATATCGGCGCACGTTTGAACGAGACGCTCTACCGCCGAGCTATCTATATCTCTTGATCCACTTGATAATATATGAAAGAATTTCATCTGTATCAATTAATTTTTGTCAAGTCAACGAATCGGTTAAAAAGAAACAATATATATATATATATATATATATGAGATGGATTATTTATCAAGTAGTGAAACATGCAGTTGTGTCTAGCTATTTCTTCGGGTATAATAGCGATATCTACATATGAGTCACGCACCTCGATAAATAGGGGTATAAAAAAGACAAATGGATGGCAGCCTACTTGACTCAGCGGTTAGAGTATCGCTTTCATACGGCGAGAGTCATTGGTTCGAATCCAATAGTAGGTAACACTTACTAGATACCGTAATGATTAAATTGGTATCTAATAAGTTTTAATGTATGTGAGACACATCAAAGGTTTTTGCGTATGGCGCGATAGTATTATCGTAAGACTACTAAGTTACTTAGTGCTTCTGGGCTCGGAACAAACGCGTTAAGCCGCAGTTGAAGCCTCTAGTCTGGCCTTCGCTCTTTTAAAAGCTGAGTTGGCTTCTATTACTCTTTTCTTACCTTCCGCTTTAGCTAAGTCGGCCTGAGCCGTCTGAAAACTTATTCGAGCTTCGTCGGGATCGATTTCGGTAGCTCTTTCCGCTTCGTTAACTAATATTGTTACCTGATTGTCATCTATCATGGCAAAGCCACCCATCAGCGCCATTGAAGACCATTGCCCATCATGACGTATTTTTGAAACTCCCATATCCAAAGCTGTAAGAAGCGGCGCATGATTGGGTAGTATACCAACCTGACCGCTACTGGTGGATGAAATGATTTCCCAAACCTCGGAATTCCAAACTATTCGATTAGGAGCCATTACGCGAAGATTCAATACCATCTCTTTCATTGAACCTCCGCTTGTAAAGACGCAGCTTTTGCAGTGGCTTCGTCGATATTGCCAACTAAGTAAAAAGCTTGTTCAGGGAGATTATCCAACTCTCCAGGAAGAATCATTTGAAATCCCTTAATGGTTTCTGATGAACTGACGTATTTACCCGGGGAGCCGGTGAAAACTTCTGCCACGAAAAAAGGTTGCGATAAGAAACGTTCTATTTTTCGAGCCCTAGCTACCGTCAGGCGATCTTCTTCGGATAACTCGTCTAGCCCGGGAATAGCTATAATATCTTGAAGTTCCTTGTAACGTTGCAAAGTCTGCTTAACTCCCTGTGCCGTGTCATAATGCTCCTCACCCACAATCCAAGGCTGTAACATAGTGGAGGTCGAATCCAGAGGGTCTACGGCTGGATAAATACCCTTCGCTGCTAATCCCCTTGAAAGCACGGTAGTAGCGTCTAGGTGTGCAGATGTCGTGGCGGGAGCCGGGTCAGTCAAATCATCGGCAGGTACGTAAACAGCTTGGATGGAAGTTATTGATCCCTCCTTGGTGGAAGTAATTCTTTCCTGCAATGATCCCATTTCTGTACCAAGGGTCGGTTGATAACCCACCGCGGAAGGCATCCTACCCAGCAATGCCGAAACCTCCGATCCCGCCTGGACGAAGCGAAAAATATTGTCGATAAATAGGAGTACATCTTGCTTGTTAACATCTCGAAAGTATTCCGCCATTGTTGGAGCAGTTGAGCCAACTCTCATACGAGCTCCCGGTGGTTCATTCATCTGACCATAAACCAGAGCCACCTTTGACTCGGAAATATTTTGCTCATTAATAACTTTTGATTCTTTCATTTCCATGTAAAGGTCATTACCTTCACGTGTACGTTCTCCTACCCCGCCAGATACGGATACACCTCCATGAGCTTTCGCAATGTTATTGATTGATTCCGTAATAAGAACCGTCTTTCCAACTCCAGCCCCACCAAATAACCCAATTTTTCCGCCCCTCCGATACGGAGCCAAGAGATCCACAACTTTTATACCCGTTTCAAAAATTGATAATTTAGTATCCAGCTGAGTAAATGCCGGGGCGGACCTGTGAATTGGAAATGTCGTACTACTTCGTACAGGACCCAAATTATCTACGGGTTCGCCGAGGACGTTGGATATTCGTCCGAGAGTAGTTTCACCAACGGGAACACTAAGGGGGGCTCCCGTATCAACAGCACCCATACCTCTCATCAAACCGTCTGTGGCACTCATAGCTACAGCTCTCACTTCATTATTACCTAATAATTGTTGGACCTCACGAGTAACATTAATCTCCTGACCTGCTGGATTTTGTCCCTTGACTATTAGTGAGTTGTAGATATTGGGCATTTTCCCCGGCGAGGAAGCCACATCCAACACTGGTCCAATGATCTGAGTGATATAGCCCACGTTTTTTTCCACCAATTCAGAAATTTCGAAAGAGGGAGAACTGGTTTTCATAACTATACTTTTTCGGTGTATTTTCTTTATCTGATTACTGAATCGGTAGAAATATGTGTGGTATTTCATCGTCGAGTGGCCGATGGTAAGGAAGGATTCAATCGCCCTCTTCCCACTCACTCCCTTTTTTTTTAACTCATTTTTTAGATGTAGCTGTAGATAAATAAAGTGGGGGGGGGGGGGGGGTTAAGCCGCAGATAAATCAGACTTCTTCTTTGTTTTGTACACGATCGAGATACTGATGACATCTGTGCCCCATTGACTGAATCTTCATTACTGGGATACGCGGTATCCCATTTTTCAAAAAAGATTGACCATTACGAGGGGTTGGCAATTATTTAGTTCGTATTCTATCGACCAGTCTAACCACGAAGAGATTCCCGAGTCAATGTATTGGGATGGGGCAGAATGCTGCTTCTCAAGCAGTTTCTGTAAGAAAACAGATTGATTAGTTGCACCCCGCGTGAGGCGCGGTATAAAATGATAATGTTCCATGCCTGAAATGGAGTTTTGACAGGTATAAGTATCACGTGCGGGTTGAACTATATCCGCCTCTGCGTCTCATGTCGAAATACTCTACCTATGCCGAGCAGATCTCATCTTTGCAAGATTTACTAATTTAGTCATAGGGAGGAACAAACCCATGTCACCACAAACGGAGACTAAAGCAGGTGTTGGATTCAAAGCTGGTGTCAAAGATTACCGATTGACCTATTACACCCCCGAATACAAGACCAAAGATACCGATATCTCAGCGGCCTTCCGCATGACCCCGCAACCCGGGGTACCGGCTGAGGAAGCCGGAGCTGCGGTAGCTGCGGAATCCTCCACAGGTACGTGGACCACTGTCTGGACAGATGGGTTGACCAGTCTTGACCGTTACAAGGGCCGATGCTACGACATTGAACCCGTCGCTGGAGAGGATAACCAGTATATTGCATATGTAGCTTATCCTTTGGATCTATTTGAAGAAGGTTCTGTCACCAATTTGTTCACTTCCATTGTAGGTAATGTTTCTGGATTTAAGGCTCTACGCGCCCTACGCTTGGAAGATCTTCGAATCCCTCCTGCCTATTCTAAAACTTTCATTGGACCGCCTCATGGTATTCAAGTCGAAAGGGATAAACTGAACAAATATGGACGTCCCTTTTTGGGATGTACAATCAAGCCAAAATTAGGTCTGTCTGCTAAAAATTATGGTAGGGCCGTCTATGAATGCCTTCGTGGTGGACTTGATTTTACAAAAGATGATGAAAATGTAAATTCCCAGCCATTCATGCGTTGGAGAGATCGCTTCTTATTCGTAGCAGAAGCTCTTTTCAAAGCCCAGGCTGAAACGGGCGAAATCAAAGGGCATTACTTAAATGCTACTGCAGGTACGTGTGAAGAAATGTTGAAGAGAGCTGTTTTTGCTAGGGAGTTGGGTGCACCAATAGTCATGCATGACTACTTGACCGGAGGATTTACCGCAAATACCAGCTTAGCTTTTCACCGCCGAGACAATGGACTGCTTCTTCATATCCACCGTGCGATGCATGCTGTTATCGATAGACAACGAAATCACGGCATGCATTTTCGTGTATTGGCCAAAGCATTACGCATGTCCGGTGGAGATCATATACACGCCGGAACTGTAGTAGGCAAACTAGAAGGTGAACGAGAAGTCACTTTGGGTTTCGTCGATTTACTTCGCGACGATTATATCGAAAAAGATCGTAGCCGCGGTATCTATTTCACGCAAGATTGGGTATCTATGCCGGGTGTACTCCCTGTAGCTTCGGGGGGTATCCACGTTTGGCACATGCCCGCCCTAACCGAAATCTTTGGGGACGATTCTGTTTTACAGTTCGGTGGGGGAACCTTGGGACATCCTTGGGGAAACGCACCCGGTGCGGTAGCCAACCGAGTCGCGTTGGAAGCTTGTGTACAGGCTCGTAATGAGGGTCGCGATCTTGCTCGTGAGGGTAATGAAATTATTCGCGAAGCTAGTAAGTGGAGTCCGGAGTTGGCTGCCGCATGCGAGATCTGGAAAGCAATCAAATTTGAATTCGACACAGTTGATACGTTGTAAATAGTTTTGGTTTTCGGTAGCTATTTTCCACCGGCATCTGTCTCGCGACAGTGATAGTTGTCAGACATATCGGGAGTATCGGGAAGTAGTTAAATTTTCCCATACTCCTAATACGCGATACATATTAAGGTTGGTTAATTAATGATGGAAACTGAGAAGCACATGGTTTCGAAATGTGAATCCGAGGGTTCGAATCCCTGCCAACTCGTATTGCAAAGTTACGAGGTACGAACGAGTAGTCCAAACTTAAACTCAACACTTCACTTTATTAGAATGATAAAAACCTTTATCACGTCTAGTTTCACAGCATATTGATATTGCCTCGTCTTTTTTTTTTTCTTTTTGTTGGATAATAGAAATTGAATACCTACAATATGGTTGATTTGATAGATAACTAGTCAATCGCCAATTATTTATTGGGTCAACTATCTCGGATTTGGTCCTGACTTGTTGATACCTACTTCAATTGGGCGATAAGTTAATTATATCATAAAGAATCTATTTAAATTTTATCTTTTCCACGGGCTAAGGGGAAGAAACAACAGATGAGGAGATTGTTACGTCTGTAATAAATTGGTTTGAAGATAAGCGCAAATTTGGTGGATTGATTGGAGCTTTCCTCGAAGAAGCTACGAGAGGCTCCATCTCAACTGAAAAGGAAAGAGAGAAGCGGATAAGTGTTAACACGAATAGAGGATTATGGGCTCGACGCGATAACTGCGGAAACATGCTTCATGTCAAATTTTTGAAGCAGAATAAAAGTGTTTGTGAAGAACGCGGTTATCATCTTTCAATGAATAGTATGGAAAGGATCGAACTTTTGATTGATCGCAACACATGGATTCCCATGGATGAGGAAATGACTGCAAAGGATGTTTTAGATTTTTCCGACGAGGATTCCTATCAGAATCGTGTAGCTGTTTCTCAGGAAAAGACGGGTTTAACCGATGCTGTTCAAACAGGTTCAGGTTATCTAAATGGAACACTTATTGGACTCGGTGTTATGGACTTCCACTTCATGGGAGGAAGTATGGGTTCCGTTGTGGGTGAAAAGATTACCCGCTTAATTGAATATGCCGCGGACAATTCTTCGCCATTGGTTTTAATTTGTGCTTCCGGGGGAGCGCGTACGCAAGAAGGAACGTTGAGCTTGACGCAAATGGCTAAAATTTCTTCCGTATTGCAAATACATCAAGTTCAAAAAAAGTTGCTTTATATATCGATTCTTACCTACCCAACGACGGGGGGTGTCACTGCCAGCTTTGGCATGTTGGGGGATATAATTATTGCCGAATCCAAAGCGTATATAGCATTCGCCGGTAAAAGGGTAATTGAATAAACATCGCGTCAAAAGATACCTGATGGCTTCCAAGCAGCTGAGTCTTTATTTGATAATGGGCTACTCGATTCGATCGTTCCACGTAATCTCTCGAAGGGTGTTTTGGGCGAAATATCTGAGCTTTATTCATCAGCTCCTTGTAAGAAAAATTGAATTCGTTCCGAATTTTAATTCTCGCATTTCTAAGTCAGCCACATCTTACCCCTTTACTAATAAGCCGGAAAAAATTGTCACTTCTTCCGTTGCGCAAAAAAAAATTCTTGGATCTCTCGGTGTCGGCATACCCGTTCCCTCCCCGATAAACCCCAGAAAATGAAAAATTCAAAGTAAATTAATTTGCTGGAAGCCTGAAAACCCCTTTTCTTTCTGGAGCGGAAGAAATATCATTAGATATTAGAAAGAAGAGTGAAACGGAGATATATTGTTGTATAAATAAATTTATTCTTTTCTTTATTGTAGTTGAGGTAATTTTATCATGGCAGCATCTTATCTACCCTCTATTTTTGTACCCCTAGTTGGTTTGGTATTTCCAGCAGTTACAATGGCTATTTCATTTCTATATATAGAGCGGGATGAAATCCTATAACTTCTTTTTTATTTTTCGGAGACGAAGTAAACCGCTCAGCGACTCTCTGCTACCAATTGGATTCGAAGTCTAGTCTTAGCTAATACGTAATAAAGATGAATTCCCTCTTTCTTGGTGGTTATCCTTGTCCCAACAAGCTCGGGAAAGAATGCTGCTCCAATCAATCTATGTCTCATTCTCACTTCATACAGAAATGAGATATAGATTGATTATTTGTTTCTAGGATGAGATACATGTGGATAACTACCCCATCCCATATGCCCATATGCTTAAACCCCATTTTTGCACTTCATCATTAAACGCGAATAAATCGAAAACAAGCGGAAGTAATGGACTGGAAAAAAAAAATAGGGAAAACGAAATTGATGACAAAATGGCTAATCCATTTATTATGCAATCTGTGAGGAAATAGTAATGAATTGCCGCTCCAAATGGATCCAAGTAGATTTCATAAAAGGCTCCCGTACATTTGCGAATTCATGTTGGGCCTGTATCCTTGTCTGCGGCGCAACGGGTTTTCTACTAGTGGGACTTTCTAGCTGCGTCGGAGAAGATCTGATCCCCGGACTTTCATCCGAACACATCGTTTTTATCCCACAGGGTGTTGTAATGTGTTTTTACGGGATTGCAGGCCTCTTTCTCGGGCTGTATCTGTGGTGTACTGCGTTTCGGGACGTGGGGGGCGGATACAACTTTTTTGATAAGCGAGAAGGGTTTTCTTCCATTTTTCGGTGGGGCTTCCCCGGAAAGAATCGTCGCATCCACATCCGACTTGTACTAAAAGATGTGGAAGCGGTTGGATTGGAAAGTATGGAAGGCTTTTATCCACGTCGGATTCTCTACTTGAAAGTTAAGGGTCGGCGAAATATCCCACTAACTAGGATGGGTGAAGGTTTAACCCCAGGAGATATGGAAGGAAAAGCCGCCGAACTCGCTCGTTTCCCGCGTGTATCGATTGAAGGTTTTCAAAATCTATTGAATTTTATAACTGGATGATTTGCGAAAAAATGCAAGGCTACTAGAGCTGCAAAAATAAGAAGTTCGAGGGGGAGGGGTTCGAAACAAAGAAGGGATATCCCAATTACAATAATTCATCTGATTAGTCTAGTACTTCGCTTATTTTCTTTTCCTGATTGATAGATAGTTACAGTTAATATATGCGATTACATTACTGGAAACGAAGAATTACTCGACGGCTTCTTAGTACTCCACAACGTTCCCCGGATAGAGCTTATGAGGCTAGTAAGCAACTACAGCCCTTGATAAACGACTCCTTGCTTTTCGTGCGAGTGGAATCATCCCCCCCAACACCGGAGGAGCTGCCGCCGGCCATGACAGCGCCCACAAACACGGCATCCAGAAAATCTAGATATCTAATATATTGCAGCCTCTTGGAGCACAGATTTAGTATATCTACTTTGGGAATGCAAAAACACCTGAGACTCATTTTCGGGACGAAGCTCCTCGGATTGTTTTCAATTGGGTGCCATTGCACAAACAATTTTTTGACAAAAATTTGTTTGAATACGTTTTCGCCGAACCTTCCAGAGACTTCGCTTTTCCAAGATATATCTTTAAAATCTCGCCAAAATTGTTACAAGAATGGAGAAACAATCGATAGACGAGGAGAAGTAGTTAGTTTCTCGGAAGAGAAACTAGAAAATGATTTTCCCCCCGCGAAAGGATGTGTCTCTTACAAGTTGAATAATATAGAAGAAATAAATAGGAAATTAGCCTGGATTGAAGCGACTTCAAATGAGTTTGACTCTAAGAGACTACATTGTTCCGCAAACTTTCCCCCATTTAAAACTACCCAAGAAGTGACTGAAAAATCATTTAATTGCGAATCAGCAAATTTTACGTCGGCCTATGAGTCAATCAGTTTGGTGCCTCGGTCTGTAACTCGCACTTTATCCAGGTTTGGGGCGGAACTGACAAATCAATCAAGTGTGTTGGTACATAATGATTTCGACTTAGCTAGAAACCAAGCATTAGTTTCCTTTCAATATGTTGGGTGTTTTCTGCTTCTCCCCCTCACGATTCCAATCAGTTTCAGAAATTGGTTTTTAGAGTCTTGGGTTAGGGGTTGGTGGAACGTAACTCAAATCCAGGTATTTATCAACCCCCTTCAAGAGAAAAAGGCTCTGAAACAGCTCCGAGAAGTAGAAGCATTGCTCCGGTTAGATGATGCAACTGAACATTTGGCAGATACGCAGTTGCAAAATTATGATGCGAATGCATATGACGAGACTACTCAGTTGGCAATAATGTATAACGAACTGAATATTCAGCTACTGCTGCAGCTAGTAACCGATGTAATCAGTATCGCCACCCTAGCTTTATTGTTTATAACGGGTCGAAAGAGACTTGCAGTTTCAAATTCCCGGATTCAGGAGTCATTTTATAGCTTGAATGACACGATGAAAGCGTTTTCCATCCTTTCACTAACTGATTTATGTGTAGGGTTCCACTCGCCCCATGGTTGGGAAATAGTCATAGGCTCCCTCTCCGAACATTTTGGCTTAATTCCTAATAAATATGTAATTTCTCGCCTCGTCTCAACCTTTCCAGTTATTCTAGATACGGTATCCAAATATTGGATTTTTCGTCACTTGAATCGTACATCTCCCTCAATTGTAGCAACTTATCATACAATGAGTGGGTGACAACCACTTCTCCAAATTTGTATCTAACAGGCTAGACTAGTTCACTCTTTTGGGTTATTTGCACCCCCCCCCCTCTCTCCCTCGTTCGTCATCTGGTAATAGTGATCGAAAGATTATAAGAGAGGAAAGACTTGGAGCAGGAAGAAATTATTTGCCACCAAGCGACGTCAACACATGACTCGTTTGTACAAAGACTTGAGACTAATCATCAATCTACGCAAAGAAGAATTACGAATAATTGGATGGAAAAATGTTGGATTCTGCCACTTGCAGTATCGATCGGTTTCGGTGAATTAAACTGTCCATCTGTATCAAATGCATATCCGATTCTTGCGCAACAAAATTATGAGAATCCCCGAGAAGCTACAGGGCGTATTGTGTGCGCCAATTGTCACCTAGCCAAGAAACCTGTGGATATTGAGGCCCCGCAATCTGTTCTTCCCAATACTGTATTTGAAGCAGTTGTTAAGATTCCCTATGATACGTAGATAAAATAAGTACTCGCAAATGGCAAAAAAGGCGGATTGAATGTCGGCGCCGTCCTCATTCTACCGGAGGGGTTTGAATTGGCCCCTTCTAATCGCATTCCAGCCGAAATGAAAGAAAGATTGGGGAAATTATCGTTTCAGAGTTACCGCCCCGGGAAGGAAAATATAATCGTTGTAGGACCGGTGCCGGGAAAATTATACAGCGAAATCATATTTCCAATTATCTCACCGGACCCTGGTATTAACAAAGAAGCTCATTTCCTGAAATACCCTATCTATGTCGGGGGGAATAGGGGGAGGGGGCAAATCTACCCAGATGGAAGCAGAAGCAATAACACGGTCCATACCGCTTCAGTGACGGGAAAGATAAAGAGAGTTGTTCGTAAAGAAGGAAGGGGTGGATACGAAATCACTATCGAAGAGTCATCCGAGAGTCGCGAAACGACTGATACCGTCCCTCCTGGCCTCGAGCTCATCGTTTCAGAAGGTGAATTCGTTAAGGCCGATCAGCCATTGACTAGTAACCCCAATGTTGGTGGATTTGGTCAGGGAGAAGTTGAAATCGTACTCCAAGACCCGCTGCGTATCCAGGGTCTCGTAGCTTTTTTTGCGTCGGTTGTCTTGGCACAGATTTTCCCCGTGCTTAAGAAGAAACAGTTTGAAAAAGTCCAATTGGCAGAAATGAATTTCTGATTGCCTACTCCTTTCGTTTGCCGCGATCCCTCCCGTGGCTAAATAACCCGATTGATAACTGCGCATAGAAAAAGAGATCTCCACCTATCTATTTCCTAGTCAATGATTTGATAGCCACATGGAGAGTGTTGATTGCGTCGACTTCGGCTTCGTTGGCGGTGTCAACGACATCGACACAATCGACGTCATCCACATCTATTCTCTGACGCAATCAGCTGACTTATTTACCGACCAGTTCCCTATTCCCTAGTTCGACTCCATCAAGTCTGAAATGAGGCGCAGGAAATACAACGTCGGGTAGGGATGTGGGCCACAAATATGGATAGCACCTGTTGGGAAGATTGCTTCCGGATAGAAGTGAATAAGAAAAACTTCATTTGCTAGTTTGTCAAGGTAAAAGTTGTACCCGAAAACCTATTAATTGATCCGATTATATCAGACGAGTTCTATCTTCCAGACTGGAATATTTACTCCAGACTGCAATATTAAATTTTTTACCTGTAATAGTTGATGTAGTTATATGATTAAAAAATTGTAAGGAACTACTCATTCCAGTTGTCACATTCAGCCTCGATCGATTCTTTAGATAGAAAAGAATCGATCGACCCGTCTACTCGATAGATGCGTCGCGGAGCTATAATATCGGTTAAGCTGAGCATTACTACGTCCGATCGATGAATCGACTAAAATTCAATATATCACTAATCCGTATCTATTTAACTAAATAGATATATAGATATATTGAATTGAAGAATTGAACCGCCTCTCTCTTCCCCTTCTTTAGGTAAAAAGAGTAGAATTCGGCAAAATTTTATCGATCAAACGGCAATTATTATTGAGGAGACGACCCTAACCCCGAGTAAGCCCCGTAAGAGGATATGCCTAACGAACCTATCACAGGTGTACCGGCTACAGTACCTACCAACCACGAGGGAATCCTTCCAGTGGTATTTGTCATCTGCGCCACCTCCTTACCCCCTACTTCTTCGGCTTTATCATCCGGCCTCGACTCGAGACATGAACAGTCACAAATAATTAGGATCTTGATCTTTTTCAGACAATTCTTTTTAGTTTCTAATTGAAAAAGTAATTAGGAAATGGAACGGCAAGTACGGAAATCAGTAATAATCCCCGATAAAGGCTTGTACGATTCGATTCTACACTCTGTTTATTTGGATTCGGTTGTGTCGTAAATTCGGAGCTCACTAAAAACTATCTTTGAATAAATTGCATAGCTGATATCGACCCCAAAAAGAAAACTGTAGGGACAGCTAAGCCGTGAACGGCTAGCCACCTAACAGTGAAAATCGGATAAGTTTTATCTAAAGCCATTGGTTTCTCCTAAAGGAATTTGGTGAATGCGTCGACCTGTTCCAGCGAATCGAAGCGGCCAGTTACCAAGGGAACTTCTTGTCGGCTCTCTGAAAAATATTCGTTTGGGCGGGGGCTTCCGAAAACATCGTAAGCTAAACCTGTACTGACAGATGGCCAGCCTGCAATAAACGGGGGGGGTATAGTAATGCTGTGGGTGACCCAGTATCAAATACTAGTAATGATGTCAGCAAAGGGGCGTTCTCCTGTATTCCCAGACATGTTCAACTCCGTATCTATCTATATCTATCTTGTAAAACTAAAAAAGATTGTTTCCCAAAAAGGGGAAGGGGTAAAGGATGCGGAACCCCCTAGTAAACCTTTTTGAACGGGAATTAACCTAAATTAGAATGTCACTATTATACCCAGGGTATATCCGAAATATACTGGTTCAGTATAGCTAGCCCGCCTCTGATGCGGCAAGGTTACCCGCTCCTCACAAGTCGAGGTGTTTGATTTCTACGAAATTAGTGAGGCGTCCGATACTTACGAAATTTTTGATGGGTGGCTGCCTACATCTGGACCAAACCAACTAGAAAGCCTCGGACCGCTTCGGACCCGTACGTCGGTTTACGGAAGCGGGGATCTCCCCCACTGCTCTGTTTTCCAGCCTGCCTTCGTCTCTCAGAATGTCTGGGCAATTACTGATTTCAACCAGGTCTAGGCATATTAGTAGGCCAAAAAGATAGCCACTCTGGGAGAGATGAGGGCAGTTACCGACCGAGAAGGGGGATGACTTCTTTAGCAATTATTAATTGATTAATTGACGATCGAGAGATACTATGTGGTTTCCTACCTCAGAAATTAGTGAGACATAATTCTACCAAATGAACTAAATTTACGGGTTCAGATCACCCCAATGAGACAAATGGGACTAATCAATCTGGACTTAGCAAATTTGAACAAACAACTTTGATTCAGTAAGTTCGGGTGATAAACTACTCGAAGAAATCGTATACTAACCCATCTGTCAGATAATTTGGTATTCAAATTTATGCTCACTCTACTAAGCTACTTCGCCTTTTTGATGTCTGTATTAACTTTGACCTTAGTCTTATTTGTTGGATTGGGCAAGATTCAGATTCTGTGACTTACAATTATTTTATAGAATCTAGATAGAAGGGGAGGAGATAAAGAAGGGGGGCCCCGCCGGCACCTAATAATTCATTGCACTTATCAATTACCATTTGGTTGGCGCGAAAATCCACCTTGGCAAGTTTGGTAAGTATTTATATCAGACATCTATAAACTAGAATGGTTGAAGCATCACTACCGGGAATTGTGTCGGGTTCGATTCCGATAACCCTAGCTGGATTATTTGTAACTGCATACCCACAATATCGACGCGGCGATCAACTAGATATTCGGTAAAATCTAATAAATGTCGCATCTCAGATATCAAACAAGACTTCCAAGACGTCGACTTGGAAGAGAGATTAACACATATTTATCTAGAAATTCTTTTTTATTGTCCATTATTTTATCGTTTCTAGAATTTGGTTGAAAATATTTGTTTCTCTAAGAGAAACATACATGAGGAGCTGCTTCAGCGACAGCAATTTTGCTGCCTCCATTTTTCAATGATTTTGTATTTGATACATATTACTTATATTGAGTAATCCTTGGGTAAGCGGTAGTAGGCACGCCCTGCAGGATTCGAACCTACGGCATCGGGTTTTGGAGACCCGCGTTCTACCGGACTGAACTAAGGGCGCCCCCTTTCTACTTCCGGGGTCACTTCTTTATCTGCATTTCTTCATTCGAAGGGGGGAGTAGCGCAGCTTCCCTCCTCACTCCGTGAGGAGGAAGTTAGGGGTGAAGTAGGAATTAGAAATTTTATTTCTCCTCGTAAAGAAGAAGTTGGTGAGACGGGAAGTCCTATCCCCGAAGCTTGGTGCTTGGATCGAAAATAGGGATGACGGGATTTGAACCTGCGACATTTTGTACCCAAAACAAACACGCTACCGAGCTGCGTTACATCCCTACTAATCCCGATTTGCTACTGGTATCACTGATCCAATGTTACTTTATTCAATTTATTATAACCGGTAGCTGTAGATACCGGCTACCAGCCAAGGTAAAATTTCTTTCTTGGTAGAAAGTTGTCTCTCCTCACTCCGTCCAATTTTCAATTTTTTTTTTTCCCATTTTCCATCGACATTGCGGGTGTTAGTACAACTAATATCGGGTACTCCGAAGTTATAAGTCTTTCCTTTATAGAAATTAATTTACAAGTTGTAAATTTGTAAGTTGTAAATTATTGTTTCTCCAAAAGTAAGATAAAAAAGTAGAAGAGGAATAAAGACTAAGAGGTAGATAAATAAACATTTAAACAGAAGGGGGATTTTTGATGCAACATGTGAAGATATACCTCTCTACGGCTCCTGTCGTAGCTGCAATATGGTTTGGCTTGTTAGCTGGTTCCTTAATAGAAGTTAATCGCTTCTTCCCAGACGCTTTATTATTTCCGTTTTTTTGATCCGGAGAACTAACTACAAAACGACCAGGCAAAGCAAGAAAATCGGATAAATAAATTTATGTCTCGCGAAACGACTAGCGCATAACCGAGTCATTGATGAGGGTGAGGGAGCTAAAATTTGATTCAATATTGTTAAAACTTCGCGAGTAGTCCGTTCAAACACATTTGGATCTACTTGTGACCCTCTCCCTCAGAAAAAGAAAACCTTATCTTATTATGATGCAATTGATTTTATGACTAAAAGTAAAGATGCGAGGGTAACCACTGCTTTAGTGCGTACAACCTGTACTAGCAGAGAGGCTGGCGGCAAATCCACGGGTATTTCTCGATACACCACACGTAAGAATCGTCGCAACACACCTACTCGGCTGGAATCGAAAAAGTTTTGCGTTTGTTGCCACAAACATACTTATCATAAAGAACTAAAAAAATGAAGAATATTTCTGATTAATTGATAAGTGATCAATATTAAACTGCATTGGTAGTCACAAAAAAATATCACGAATAAATTTAAACGATCTCTCCGTAGACGTTCCCCGTCTATCCGCTCCGATGAAGCTATTGATTACAAAAATACGAGCCTACTTCGTCGATTCGTCAGTGAGCAGGGAAGAATCCTATCGAGGCGGATGAATAGATTAACCTCCAAGCAGCAGCGTTTGGTAGCTATCTCCATAAAGAGAGCCCGTATTTTGGCTTTGCTACCCCTTTCAAATAACGAAAATTAGGTAATTTCATAAAATCGACTTCTGGAGGACTTTTCAACTCGGCAACTAAGAATCTCTTGCGGAAGCAATGTTATTGAATGTTTTCAAGTTGAGTCAAACTGATGTCTATGAGATAGTGTGTCCTTCCGTTTGTTTTTTCTTCTCTATTTTTTCCCTGTGATAGATCCGCAAAAAAACCCGTCCTCCATTTCTGGCCTCTCCGTTTAATCCGGAGAGGCTTACCGTCGCATGCGCATGTCAATCTTTCTCGCTATTAATTTTTCGTATGGGTCTGGAGGAACAGTAAGCATCTGGAGTAGCTACTTGTGCGAGTGTCTTGCGATTCAGAAAAATTTGATTCTCAAACAAATTATGAATCATCGAACTGTACGTAATTCCATTTTTCCGCGCTGCTGCATTAATCCGAGCGATCCACAGACGACGAAATTCTCTCTTTCGGTTGTTTCTATCTACATAAGCATAAGCCAATGCCCTCCTTTCTTGCTGGTTCGCCGTTCTAAATAATCTGGAGTGAGCCCCCCGAGACCCGGATGCAAAATCGAGAATGTCTCTGCGATATCTACGAGCTGTGGATCCCCGTTTTACTCTGGTCATTATAAGTATAGCCTCATAGAAAATTATTTTTTCGTCTGAGAAATCCATTTATTCCCGGGCTCCGCTACTCCCTCAAATAGTTCTGTTTCAATATATCTTATTTAGAAATATCAATTTAAAAATATCAATTTAGAAGAATAGAAAAGCTATGTTATACTGAAACGTACCTCATCTGAAGAGATGAAGATCCCAAAGATAGATTTATATTTTAATCGCACTATGTGCGGTGACATACCGCGACTTTCAATTCGTAGAGGGTCGCAGGTAGTTGCTTCATTACTATTGGTAAATTCGTCGGCTGCGACAAATTTTAGTTCCCGTCTTCTCATCTGGTGTGATAAGTAGAGATTCCGGCAGCTTTGGCTACTCCGACTTTCCCCCACGTAAATACTCCTGTACAGGTTGGATACCCCACCCGCATCTGGTTATCTGTCAATAAGCAGTACGTTGTACCGGAGATACTACGGATTCCGATGTTTCCGTGGTCAATTTCTTGTGACAGCCGGGTCCCTCCTATATACCGGAGCCTAGGCTTTTCCGAAGATAAGAAAAGCAAAACTGCTGTTGGCGAGTCGCATGATCGTCAATATTTAACTCATCCCATTAAGCTGGGCTTTCTCACTTCCATTTCTTATTTCATATGTATAGTAACGGTATTTTACGCTGGAGATTGGCGGAACAGCTGACCCGTATTTATTGCCGTCGCAATGGGATTGGCAAAGGAGGTATAGAGGTTGATATCATCCGCTTGGCTTCGCTTAATAACTCAACTTTATTATCACCGATTAGTTTCTATCGTCCCAAATCAAAATGATCGGATTTGCACCGATTCAAACCGCGAATTCCTATTTCTTATCGAAACAGATGGATTATGGATTTATCCTTATTTCATAGGGGGGATTATCTCACAACGTCAACCCCTTAATGTCTTAGGTTTCCGATCCGAACGGGTCACACATACACCCTAGTGCACACACCTCTCCGTTGGGGGCATCCCCGAAGGGCGGGGGATTTCGTCCCACTCTCCAACCGTTGTCTCGCTTTTCTAATAAGTTGTTGATTTGTTGGCACGTTCAAAGACGCAGAAATTTTATTTGGTTCAAAATATTCTCAACCATTTGAGAAAACTTGCTACATTTCGGTCTCCGACAATCAATCTTTACAGGATTGTCTTTTTCGAAGCACGAAAATAAACTTCGAGGATTTGCTTCTCCTTCCAAATGGATGAGTAGCTCGCTGAACGGATAAACATGGAACTGCAAAAAAAAAACTTTTTTGAATGAAGGGAATTTTCTTCTCTCCCGCAAGTCTCAGTTACTTCCCACCCATCTAATCTTTGGGTTGACGCGTTTTCCAACGCTACGGGGTCCGCAACGCCATAATCCTGGGCTTCTTCTGCTGACGGGAAAATGTCTCTTTCCATGTCTTCAGGAATTACCCATAAAGGTTTACCAGTTCTTTGGGCATATACTTTGGTTACGCAATCGCGTAGTTTCGATGCTTCTTCTGCCTCCATAACGCATTCCCCGGCTTGCCCGTCGTAATACGAACTAGCGGGTTGATGAATCGTTACCCTAATTAGATGACTCTGGTTAAGTCCAACCGTACGAGCAAATTATTTTGCATACGGCTATACTTCCGGTGGGGCAACAAAGTCTGTCCAAATCAGTAGTTAGACATTAATTCTTTGTCTTGAAAGAAAAATTTACTTCGTTGTAAAGCCTATTCTTCTCGCAATACTATGAGGATATGGGAAGAGTATCACGAGATCATACCATCCTTTCTTTCAGACGTATTATGATGGTTCCGTCGCTGCAGCGCATCAGCAATCCCAGAGTTTGCTATATATACTCTCGATGGACAACAAAATTGACATCGCTTAACTATTTAAAAACTTGATGTTTTCTTTCTGTAAAAATAAAATTGAAGTTTAAGAAATTATGTAGATTCAATGTTTCATGCAATTTGTGACGCTAGTATATATTGATTTTGATCCAGAATGAATATACTACAAGTCAAAAAATTTATTTCGATTCACTTTACCCCCTCAGCGTTTCATTATTTCATAATTGGGTGTTTGCGGGAGGAATCGCCAAGTAATAATTGCCATGCTACTGTTACCCCAACTAGGCGAAGGCAAAGTTTTAATCCGCACAAATCATTGGCGCCAAGCGTGAGGTAGTGCTATACGTCTGGTTATTTCTCCCCCAGCCGGAATGGAAGATCCCATTGAAGCAGCTAGTCCCATGCAAATAGTATGTACATCTGGTACGACAAATTGCATCGCGTCGTAAGCAGATATTCCGGCTAATACTGCACCACCAGGTGGATTTACATACAAGTACATATCTTCGGCTTGATCTTCCCCATTTAGATACATCATGATACCGATAAGTTGATTGGCAATTTCGTCATCGACCTGTTGACCCAGAAACAGAAGTCTTTCCCGATAAAGACGATTGACTGGGATAGGTTTCCGGGACCCCCACTACGCCGCCCCCCCCCCCTAGAACCGTATAGGTATTGTTAGATACATACGGCTCCGCCAGCTTCTACGTCAAATTGGTGTGAGGAAAAACTTTTTCTTTCGTTTCTGACCCAACCCATATTGGAGCTTCCGGTTCAAGTTTGCCTGGCCCAGCTTTTCCACCTCCTGAACCACTTCGTGACTGGTGATCGGTGAATTCACTTCAGCATGTTAACTTTTTCCTCCTGTACCAGTGCATTTCCGTTCGTGGTTGAGTCCTTTTAATGTAAAGAGTCTTTGGGTTCATCTTCTACCCCGGAGGTTGTGGGGTTCCGACCGCCATTTGTACATACGGAACAAATAGTTTTACTTCCCTTACATATATTACCATACTTCATGTATGTAAAATATTCACGAAGAAAATCTATTTAAATTTTTTCATGTTCTGGTTTTCATTTCATAGTCATTTTGACTACGATTGATTTTTAGGATTGAGTAACCGGAGCCTAAGCAATCTGTTTATTCCAACTAGCCATGGATTCTAACGACTACCAAACCTATTGACTTGACAGATTTTTCTCACGCATTTGGCTACTGATAGATTAGTCAATTCCAAGCGAGATAGAGACAAATCAATCGGGTAAGAGATGGTGGAAGTGTATTCCGTCCGACTCGACGCACCTGACAAGTCGCACTATACGTCAACCCGAGCTGCATCCTCTTCCCCAGGGAGACGAAAGGGTACCTTCGGAACACCGATTGGCATATAAAAACTACCGAGAGAGGTTGTAACTACCTCCAAATTGGGGACGTAGAAGCCAAAGAGGAGCTTATGTCATATTATAACACACTTGATGAAGACGAACGACGTGGATGGAAAAAGTCGTACTTTTTTGCAGATATTAACAGACTCTGATGGGACCAATCTCTACATTGTTATATAAAGTACGTAAATGCTAAAATATCCATGCCTTCATCTGTTCCTGAAATAAAAATTACTGGCTCATTTTACATTACTATGTGTTTCGTATAAACAACTAGGTAAAACGAGGGAACAGAACTGCTTCTAATCACGAACCAAAATTTTGATTTGTGTATCTCATACAACAACTTTTATCTCGTCTATTTATAATGACGCAAGCCGGTATTGCAAGAAAGTTACGTGGTGGTCATTCATCTCCAATATCCAAGAAAGGGGTTTCTCACGGGTTTGCCTCGGTATCGCGTTCATACCGTCGTATTAAACGATCCCGGTCGTCTGATTTCCGTGCATCTGATGCATACTGCTTTGGTCTCTGGCTGGGCGGGTTCAATGGCTTCATATGAACTAGCTGTTTTTGACCCATCGGATCCCGTTCTTGATCCCATGTGGAGGCAGGGTATGTTCGTCATTCCATTTATGACTCGCATTGGAATAACGAAGTCGTGGGGAGGCTGGAGCATCACCGGGGATACCGCAACTGATGCGGGTATCTGGAGTTACGAAGGAGTAGCCGCAGCCCATATCATACTATCCGGTTTGCTATTTCTAGCCGCTATCTGGCACTGGGTGTATTGGGACTTGGATCTGTTTCGCGACGATCGCACGGGAAAGCCATCCTTGGATTTACCAAAAATATTTGGAATCCACTTATTTCTTTCAGGAGTACTTTGTTTTGCGTTTGGAGCATTTCACGTAACAGGTTTGTTTGGTCCCGGTATTTGGATATCAGATCCTTACGGATTAACCGGAAAAGTCGAACCCGTAGATCCAGCTTGGGGGGCCGAGGGTTTCGACCCATTCGTCCCGGGCGGAATAGCCTCGCACCACATAGCAGCGGGAGTTTTAGGTATACTAGCGGGTTTGTTTCACCTCAGTGTTCGTCCTCCCCAACGGTTATACAAGGCTTTACGTATGGGAAATGTCGAAACCGTGTCGTCTAGCAGTATTGCTGCCGTATTTCTTGCCGCTTTTGTGGTTTCCGGAACTATGTGGTATGGCTCCGCCGCTACTCCAATCGAATTGTTTGGCCCCACTCGCTATCAGTGGGATCAGGGGTATTTCCAGCAGGAAATAGACAAACGAATACGATCAGGTGAAGCCGAAAATCTAAGTCTATCCCAAGCTTGGTCGAAGATTCCGGAAAAATTAGCTTTCTACGACTATATCGGTAATAACCCCGCCAAAGGCGGATTGTTTAGGGCAGGTGCAATGGACAACGGAGACGGAATAGCTGTTGGTTGGCTAGGCCATGCCGTCTTCAGAGATAAAGAAGGCCACGAACTTTTTGTACGCCGTATGCCAACCTTTTTTGAAACATTTCCCGTAGTCTTGGTAGATGGCGAGGGCGTTGTGAGAGCTGATGTACCATTTAGACGAGCGGAGTCGAAATATAGCGTTGAGCAAGTCGGTGTAACCGTAGAATTCTTCGGTGGCGAGCTAGGTGGTGCTAGTTTCAGTGATCCAGCCACGGTGAAAAAATATGCCAGGCGCGCTCAATTGGGTGAGATCTTCGAGTTTGATCGCGCCACTCTAAAATCGGATGGTGTTTTTAGAAGTAGCCCGCGGGGTTGGTTCACTTTCGGCCATGCCACGTTTGCCCTCATTTTCTTCTTTGGTCACATTTGGCACGGTGCCAGAACCTTGTTCAGGGATGTTTTTGCTGGTATCGACCCCGATTTAGATGCCCAAGTTGAATTCGGGGCATTTCAAAAATTGGGGGATCCAAGTACTAAAAGACAAGCTGTTCAAAAGATTTTTTCTTACTTATCCTATCAAATTAATATTTCTCTCAGATTAGTTACAGAAATATACTGAGTTTCGAAGTAATAATTATTTTGCTTCTGCCAAAACTTAATAAATTAATTGAATTGAATAGTTTCGAATACATCGAAGCCAAGCGAAAAAAAAAAGTTTGAGGAACTACAAGTTTCCCCCAGCCCAATTAGTATGAAAGATTTCTCTAAAATACCAATATTACGGCCGAATCCATGGAAGCACTGGTTTACACATTTTTGTCGGTAGCAACTTTGGGTATAATATTTTTTGCCATTTTCTTTCGAGAGCCCCCCAAAGTACCTAGCAAGGGTAAATGAAAAGCTTTCTTCGATTTCAATTTCTTTTTCCCTTATCTTACTAAAGAAGCAGATTTCGCTGCATCAGCAAAATCATGAATATAAGGAAAATTCAGTTGATTAGAGACCTTCCTTTTTAATTTTGCGAAGGAAGGTCTACCAGTCCGACTAATCTTCATGTTCCTCAAAAGGATCTCTGAGCTCTTTGGCGGGTTGACCGGAAGCGGTATACGAAGCGTAACCGGTGAGGCTAACGAGTGAACAGGATATAAAGATAGTGACCGGAGTTGCGGTTTCCATTACCGTGTAACCCAAATAAAAATATTAATTACCACTTCACTTGCTATAATAGTATACAAAGTCAGCAAATTTCAATCAATTGAGCAGGCTCTATGGCTACAAAAGTTATTGACGACACCCCCAAAGGTAAACCCAGAATCAGTTTCTCGGGAATGATTTTGAAGCCGCTTAACTCAGAATACGGAAAGGTTGCCCCCGGCTGGGGAACTACTCCCTTGATGGGTTTTTCCATGGCTTTATTCGCAGTATTCCTAGTTACTATTTTGGAAATTTACAACTCATCCGTTTTATTGGAGGGTATTCCAATTAGTTGGTAGAACAGCTCCGGACCCCGCTGCTGCAATAACAACAGCTGGGGGTTCGCAAATGGATACTTGACCAGAAATCAGAAAGGGAGTTAAATCGCGCAAACTGTTCTTCAAATGTTTTTACGAGACAATAATATGGGTGTGTGATTCGTCGCAACTAGTCTGGTTCAATAAATAACCAATCTCTCCCTTAAACAGATTTTATTTTACTAGATCATTGGTATCTCGCCAGGTAGCAGTCGAGTTACTAGTATCCGAAACGCGAGAATCTTATATTTAGTTCTAAAGCTCAAACTATGATTAATTCGCATCAATTTACCACTTAAATTTCGTGACAAAGTTGTTATCTGATCTTGCCGATTCGCCACTGTACCGGAAAATTGCCGTACCAACAAAGTACGTTTTAGTTGTGGTTGTTTAGCAAAATTTGTAGGTAGAGAAAAGAGGGCCGCGCAGGGTTCGGGGTTATGGAGGAGTTGCCGCCCGTTAGGTCCTCCTACCTAAAAAAGAATTTCTCGAAGTGTGGTAGAAATCTAAGGTTTCGTGGATGCAAATGAAAATCAGATCGGAACGAGGTAACCCCTATCCATTTATCCACCCCCCCCCTCCGTAAAAAAAAAAGGGGGGGGAGGGTAGATACGTCGATAAGATTAAAAGATTTCCCAAGACGCTAGTACTACTTATTTTCAATTCGAAAATAAAAGCTAACGTGAGATCGAAGTAAAATGTATTCCCGCCTTTCCCAAGGCTGGATCGCTTCCCCTCCCATTAATAAATAGGAGATATCGAGAGTCTGCCGTCGTTTTCTACTCCTTCACTCGAGTAACTACTAATGGAATGGGCGATGCCCAAACATGTTTGCTTAAGCTGTGTGAGAAGAAAGTCTCATGTACAGTTTACGAAGAGGGAGTTGACGAAAAAGGCTTACCTATCTCGCTAAGGTATATGATTGGTTCGAGGAGCGTCTAGAAATTCAGGCAATTGCTGACGATATTACTAGTAAATACGTCCCTCCACATGTGAACATATTTCATTGCTTGGGGGGAATTACGCTGACCCGTTTCCTGGTTCAAGTAGCCACCGGTTTTGCCATGACCCTTCATCATCGCCCGACTGTTACAGAAGCTTTCTATCCAGTTCAATATACAATGACTGAAGTTAATTTTGGTTGGCTGATTCGGTCTGTTCATCGGTGGTCAGCAAGTATGACGGTTTTAATGATGATTTTGCATGTATTTCGTGTTTATCTCACAGGGGGATTTAAGAAGCCCCGCGAATTGACTTGGGTTACTGGGGTTATTCTAGCTGTATCAACCGTCTCTTTTGGTGTAACTGGATATTCCTCACCTTGGGATCAAATCGGTTACTGGGCTGTTAAAATTGTAACCGGCGTACCCGAAGCTATTCCCCTGGTAGGATCTTCACTAGTAGAGTCATTACGAGGAAGTGCTAGTGTCGGCCAATCAACATTAACTCGTTTTTACAGTTTACACACTTTCGTGTTGCCGCTTCTTACTGCTGTTTTTACGCCAATGCATTTCCCAATGATCCGTAAACAAGGCATTCCGGGCCCTTCACGATTTATCCAGGAATCAGAGATTATAAATCTCCGTCGCCGTATCAGTAAATGATCTCAAATTTCAGTTCCTTAAAGGGTTGTTGTTCCGTTGCCGCCGATACCTACTACTAACTCAAATGATAAGTTATCTGGCGGATTTAGTTAGTGTCTCGGACTACCGGGACAGAACAATGGAAGCACCGGAGGAAAAAATTTGGATTATGGGAGTGTGTGACTTGTATCGAGACGTGTAGGCTATGCAGATGTCGAGTTGGATACTGCTGCAACCAAAGGTGTGTCTCTCTTCCGACCTTTCTTTGGGACTAAGATTCGAAACCTGGATATAAAAACATCTCTCTCGAACTGAGAAAGTTGTTTGGAGAATTTTTCCCATGATCGAAAATTTTTAAAGACCTCGTAAAACCCTATATATCCAATTAGGATTGTGTGAAGCTTTTGAACATACGGTTTTTAATACGATGCATACATTTCCTCCGCATCAAGAGCTAATTGTTTGCAAGGATAGCCGTTGGGGTAAAAAGACGATCTAAAGATATATATATATATAGCCGAAGTTGTAACAAGTTAAGATCCTATACGGATTGTAGTTCGCAAGTATCTTGTATAAACTTGCAATGACACAATACGTGTGTATGGGATACGAGATAATCCGCGAAGCTTTATTCCGTCATTGAGCTGATTCGGGTGAGAAGCCATGTCGCGGAATAACTCCTTTCCGCGCTCGTCTTTTACTTATTAACCAACCTAACTGTTGCGGAATGAGATAATTCTATATTTGCTCGAGCCGTATGAGGGGAAATTCTCACGTTCGATTCTTATGGGGGAATGAGAAGTCCACCCCAATAACAAAAAAACCTGACCTGAACGATCCCGTTTCGAGAGCGAAATTAGCTAAAGGCATGGGACATAATTACTACGGGGAACCCGCTTGGCCCAACGATCTCTTATATATATCTCCTGTAGTAATCTTGGGAACCATCGCATGTACCGTAGGTTTGGCTGTTTTGGAACCATCAATGATTGGTGAACCGGCAAATCCGTTTGCAACTCCTTTGGAGATATTACCCGAGTGGTACTTCTTCCCCGTATTCCAAATACTTCGCACAGTGCCCAATAAACTATTAGGTGTTCTTTCAATGGCGTCAGTACCCGCAGGTTTGTTGACCGTTCCTTTTCTCGAAAATGTCAATAAATTTCAGAATCCGTTTCGGCGCCCAGTAGCCACAACAGTCCTTGCAATTGGCACCGTGGCCGCTATTTGGTCAGGTATTGGAGCAACTTTACCCATAGATGGATCTTTAACTTCGGGACTGTTTTAGTATTTCCCCATCTCCTATGTAACCTGAAAGATATTTAGATTTAGTCTAGGGAGCAATCGCCAGCCCCAGGGCTGGGACAAGACTTCCCTAGACTTAGTGATTTTTGAATCGGAAATATCAAATTCTTTAGATAATCGATTTCTATCTGTTTACGCCAAAGTAGTTGAGAATCAAATTTTCTTTTACGAATTTTGGTTTACCCATTTTTATTCTTCCAAAACCCCTGTAAATAGAAGTGCAATACACGAGATACGAGATCACTTAAAGGAAAGAAGCAAATGAAACAATTTGGCTTTTCCCACTTGTTTCCACTAATTAATATGCAATTCATTTTTGGGTAATTCTACTGCGAAATGTTCCCACAAAGATTTTGACACCTGATCTACAGATTTCTGTCCAAAACTTTTCATTTTTGATGAGTCTTCTCGGCTATAATTAAGCAAATCGGCGATTGTGTGTATTTTGGCCTTTTTGAGACAATTAGAGGCTCTGGCGGGTAGCTCTAGTTGGTCAATAAACGTATTTTTGGAAAGCTTTCTCTCTAGTTCATTCACATCAGAAATTTGTGAAGATGATCCCGCCGAAGCAGAAGAACTTTCATCACCTCCGGGATAGAGATCGGAGACATCTTCCCGTCTCATGTGCAAAAAAGGGGTTGACAAGTCTATTAGTTTTTTGGAAGCCTCGTTAATTGCCTCGTCTGGGGTCAGGCTACCATTAGTCCATATTTCAATGAATAATGTTTCTCGCGTCGCTCTACCACTTCCAAATAAATGTACGCTATAATTTACGTTTCGAACAGGCATAAATATGGCGTCGACGGGAAATTCTCCATCTATACATCCATTTGAATTTTCTATGCGATATCCGCAATCTTTTTCAATTTTCGATTCAATATTTACAGATATTGGTTGGGTAATAGTAACTATATGCTGCGAATCATCAATTGCTTCGACAGAAGGTGGCAGTGATGTATCACCCGCAGTTACTTCTTTGGGACCAGTTACAGATGAAACTGCTTCTTTAACATCATTAGAATCACTCTTAGGTGCAATTTCCTTTAGATTAACTAAAACATCATGTATTGTCTCTTAAATACCCGTTATTGTGGAATACTCGTGCAAAACTCCGTGAAACCTTGCACATGTTATGCTCGTCCCTCGAACCTCTTCTAACGAAGCTCTACGCATGGCAATTCCCACAGTACTCACTTGGCCCCTCTTGAACGGAGATATGGCGAAACGACCATAATGAAGCCGTCTACTTTCTATCTTAGACTCGACGCATTTCCACTGAATTGCTTGGGTAGGGATCGGTGTTTCACACGTAAGCATAAAGAAATCCCCCCTTAGTTTTTATATAACTACTGGTCAGACACGTCTCTTTCGGGGGGGTCGGCACCCATTATATGGCATGGGGGTCACATCACGTACGAAACTGAGGATTATGCCGCTTCGGCGAATAGCCCGTAGAGCGGTGTCCCTTCCCGGACCGGGTCCACTCATCGTAATCTCTGCCTGCTTCATACCCCGATCCATTGAAGCACGGATAGCATTTTCTGCTGCAGCTTGGGCGGCAAATGGTGTACTTTTGCGTGTACCCTTGAATCCGCAGGCACCAGCGGAACACCGGGGAGCCACTTATCCCCGAACGTCCGTGACGGTAATAATGGTATTATTGAAACTTGCCTGGATATGAGTAACCCCCTTTTGGACTCCGCGCTTCACCTTGCGTGAACGAAATTTTTTTGAATTACTCGACACAGTTGATTGATTACTCATATTCGAAGGCTGTTGTTAATTGTTATTTGGTTCTACGTATAAATATTTTGACTTTTGACTACCCTTGCCTCTGCTTATGCTTCGGATTGCAACGAATTACCATGATTCGTCCACGTCTACGAATCAATCGACACTTCTCACATATTTTGCGAATGGAGGCACGAATTTTCGTAGCTACAGCCTTAAATTAGTTGGATAAATCTATTGATAGATTTTAGATGCGTTCTCCTTTTTTTATCAAATTGAAATAAAAATTTGGACAAGCAGATAATTACCAGGTAGCGGTACCAACAACAAAATCTATTGATTGCTACTTGTCTGCCTACTTCGAAGTCGGTAAATGGTACACCCCTTGGTAAGATCATAAGGACTTAATTCGGCTCTTACCCTATCTCCCGGTAATATTCTGATGTAATTCCGTCAGATCTTTCCCGATATGTGAGTCAAGACTTGGCATCCATTATCCAAACACGCTCAAGACATGGCATTGGGAAGCGATTCCGTAACTGTACCCTCCATGTCAATAAGATTCTGCTTTTTCATCATTCGAACTAGATAAACCTCCCGTAATTCATAGATTTCTTTAATAGATTGCTAACTCATCTGATATATCTAATAGCCATTTAGCTACATAATCGTTTCGGAAACAACTATTTTTCCCGATGAAAAAAGTTTCCGAATTACCAGATGTGACATGAAATTTCCCCCCCAATTTTTTTGTGTCGAGCTTCCCGATCTGTAATAAGTCCATGAGATGTTGGTGAAATTGCAATTCCCATACCGCCCAATATTTTGGGAATTTCCCGATGATCGGAATAAACTCTCAAGCCAGGCTTACTGATGCGTTTGATAACTGCAATGTGGGGGTATTTCTTCTTGCCAAGATACTTCAAGCTCACATCCATAAATTCTTTCCCATTATCCTTATGCTTTACAGCACTTCTTATGAAACCCTCTTCCGCTGAAATTTGTACGACGCGTGCAGTCATTTTAGTGGCAGGTATCCTGATCATAGCTTTTTTTGTCGTACTGGCATTTCTTATGGCAGTAAGTGTTGTGGAGATGGTGTCGCTATTCGTGGGATATCAATCAGTAGTTGTTGTAATTATCAATGTCAGAATGATTCCTAACCTCTTTTCTTTTTCCGTTTTCTCTGATTTGATTTTGTGTATTCGGGATATTTAGATACACTTGACAAAAATTCAAGCCGAATTTTTTATAAAAAATTTGGCTTGAATTTTTGTCAAGCCGACAACGCTAAATCATATCACCCATTCATTTCTGCAACACCTCGGGGGCTAACGAGACTATTCTGGCAAAGTTGTAATCTCTCAATTCCCTAGCTACTGGGCCAAAGATTCTAGTCCCTCTAGGATTTCCTTCCTGGTTGACAACGACAGCCGCATTGTCGCCAAATCCGAGAATCATTCCATTACATCGCCTTATCCCTTTACGAGTACAAGCTGCCACCGCCCTAACCACTTCTGACCTTTTTAGAGACATATTGGGTACCGCTTCTTTGACTACAGCAATTGTGATGTCACCCGTACCTGCATATTTGCGGTTGCCTGTTCCCAACACTCGGATACACATCAATTTCCGGGCTCCGCTGTTGTCTGCCACATCTAAATAGCTTTGAGTTTGAATCGTTTGGTAATCGGGAAGAATAGTAGGTTTATCTGTAGTATATTCGGGTGGGAAAAAATTGATTCTACAAGAAAAAATGAGGTAATAAGTGAATCACTTCTTCCGTGATTAATCTAACCCAAAGAATAAAGTGTATTTGCTTTAACGACTATTGGGACGACGCCTCAATCCCTCAGCTTCAGACGTCACATTGCCGTTATCGTCATCGCTATTTTGAAGTTGAGTCACTTGTGTTTTTTTAAACTACTTGTTTCTAACAAGTATCACGATTCTGCATCAGTTATTACTCGAGTAAGCACGGGCATTTTGTGAGCGGCCATAGCCATGGCAGCTTTGGCTACATCTTCTGATACGCCACTTAATTCATAAATTATTCGGCCTGGTTTAATTGCGGATACCCAGTATTCCGGAGATCCCTTTCCCGACCCCATACGTGTTTCCGCAGGTCTCATGGTGATGGGTTTGTCGGGAAAGATGCGTATCCACAGCTTCCCACCTCGACGAGCACAGCGTGTTATCGACCTTCTTCCCGCCTCTATTTGTCTAGCCGTAATCCAAGCAGGTTCGAGGGCCTGGGGAGCAAATTTTCCGAAGGAGATGGTGTTGCCACGACTAGATATTCCTCTTAATCTTCCTCTATGTTGTTTACGATATTTAGTTCGTCTGGGGTTACAGTCGATGCCAACATAATTTATCAATCTCTGATACAGAACCGGACACGAAAGTCGCCTTTCAACCGGCTCCTCATGAATTCGATACCATTTTTCATACTTCGCAAACTCACTAGCTATTTCTACGTCGTTTTCTCTTTCTTTTTTTTTTTTTATTTTGATTTTCATTCCATTTAGAAGTAGCGGTTTAGATATTACTTGGTCCCAAATCCACGGGCGAGAATATGCTCGATCTTATAATTTTTCTTCTTCCTTTTTATATGTGGGCTTCCCTCGCCATCCCCTCTACCGAATCTCTATATTAATTCATCGAATGAAGGAAATTCGGAAGTCCCCTCGTTCTTTCAGTCTCTCGAAGCAAACGTTTTGGTTCTCCCTCAGCGGCGGAGCTTCTCACTCTATACCAATTTCATTGAGTCAACGTTCCCAGCATTAATTGACTCGTAGCTCTATTTCAAATATTGACAATTTGGCAATTGTGCTATATCACGCAACTTTTTTGGAGTTAATCGGTTAACCACACGATTTCGATAGTAAAAACTTCAATTATTCCGATTTTTACTTATCGAAATAGTCATAAATCGATGATGTTCTCAGCTTTCCCCAAGAAAAAATTTCATGGATAGAAGTTTCATTTGTGATGAGATAACCCCGCTCCGCCTTCGGTATTTTCTTATTTAGTACTCGAAAACAGAGGGCTTATTACTCAATCAATTAGTTTTTTTTATGGATAAAGAGATGTTGTTTGGACGAGTCGCACACTAAGCGTAGCAAAGATCTTTTGGAGTTTAGAATGAGAAGTAGTGAAACTGGAATAGGATGAAGCTGCCCTAGGTTGCGTCAAAATTCACTAGATAGTTTTTCTCCCATTGGGTGGGGATCACCCAGTACCCCGAAAAATCCAGGTCTTTATGCCTGAAACCCCATGAATCGTCTGAGCCGGGTGGTAGGAATAGCCTATACGGGCTTTAATTGTTTGTAGGGGCACCCTACCTTCCCTAGCCCATTCAACCCGAGCCATCTCACTACCATTGAGGCGTCCGGCTATTTGTATCTTAATACCTCTATCGCTAGTTCTTGCAGCCAATTCAATAGCTTTTTTCATAGTTCGTCGAAAAGGAACTCTATTTCTTAGTTGTGAGGCAACATGCTCCGCCAAGATTTTTGGTTCCCCATATGGCTGGGTGATACTACTTAGTATCACTCTGAGCTTCCGACTTTCTATTCCTAAGATATTTTCGATATCGCTCCTCATTTGAGTAATCCCCAAACTTTGTTCCTCAATGAGTAAATCGGGAAATCCCGTATGTACGTCAACCCGAATAAGATCCGTTTTTCGTTGGATTTCGATATGCCCAACTCCGCCATAGCTTGTGGCGTCCCTCACATGTTTCGCAATATACTTTTCGACGGAGTAGCGTATTTGTCTATCCCCTTCAAGAAACTTTGGATAATCTTTTGTTTGCGCGAACCAATGGGAATAATGCTTCTAACTTGCACCGAGTCGAAAACCGAGTGGATGAATCTTTCGTCCCGTATCTATTTCTCCTCAACTCAATATTAGATTATCTCTTACCTAGTTGTTTTTTCATGTTCCAATTAACGAGCATTTTCTCTGGGATTATCTTCCTATCTATCCAACAAAATTTGAGTTTAACTTAATTGTTACTTTACAGGTAGGTTTCTTTATCGGATAACCCCGGCCTTGAGCTCGAGGACGAAACCTTTTCAAATATGTAGAATTCTCGACTCAGGCCTCACTAATGAACAAATCGGATTTATTCAATCCAAAGTTGGCATTGGCGTTTGCCGCTGCGGAAAGAATCAATTGCGACATGAGATAACACGTTTTGTAAGGCATAAATTCGGGTAATACAAGTGCTTCTCCGTACGAACAACCCCGGATTCGATCGGTAATCCGTCGTATTTTGATAGCTGACGCGCGGATATTTTTTCCCGAAGCTCGCGCCCCAATTTCTGATTTCTTATTGTTTCTCATGAAGTATAATTTCCTAATTATCGACGGGATCCCTTATCACTTTTTGCATGTCCCTTAAAATTCCGGGTGGGTACAAATTCCCCCAGTTTATGACCCACCATGCGATCGGTTACATAAATGGGCAGGTGCTCCCGCCCATTATGAACGGCAATGGTGTGACCGATCGTGATAGGTACGACTGCAGAAGCGCGAGACCGAGTTATAACTAATTTCCTCTCCCTTCGTATATTGAGATTTTCAATTTCTCGTATTAAATGATTAGCTACAAAAGGACCTTTTTTTGATGAACGTGCCGTAGCCGATTAGCCCCCCGCTTAATATTTCCTTCTATCAATAATCTTTGCGTCGACGAAGTATGAGGGGGTTGCTATATTTCCTCCCCTTCCGACTTCTTTTTCCAAGTGCGACATGCCCCCAGGGGGTTGATGGTTTCCCCCTACCAATCGATGTCCTGCCTTCCCCCCCTCCGTGGGGATGATCCACAGGATTCATAGCTGAACCTCTCACTTTAGGCCGTCTCCCTAACCAGCGCTTGGACCCAGCTTTTCCCAAACCTTCGTTGTCGATATCGATGTTTCCGACCCGTCCTACACTTGCCAAGCAATTTCGAGGTATTAAACGAATTTCGCTGGAAGGTAGTCTTAGTGTAGCTAATTGACCCTCTTTTGCAATTACTTTTGCTGCTGTGCCAGCAGCTCTAACTGATTATCCGCCTCTCCCAGATTTTAATTCTATGTTATGTATAATGGTACCCAAAGGCATTTTGGTTGAGGTAGACCCCCCCCTCCTCTCACTTTTCCTTAAAGGGAAGGAAACGACTGGGGAAGATCCCTTCCCAAACTGTACAAGCTTCTTTCGAAGCATACAGCTTTCCGGATACGAAAATTGGGATTAGGCACCGCTGCTGGGTTTTCGTAGTATCAAATTGATACCTACTGAAGCATAAGCAACTAGTTTCTATACCATCTCTCCTTATTGTATCCCTGGCTTTTTTGTCCGCACCTGGCTTTATTCCGAGAATTTAGCATTTCCCAAGAATTTAGCAGCAGAATTGGTGACTTCGATGATTCGCGTTGGCATTAGTCAATGTCTGGGATAACTTAGGAAATTTTCTCTCTGGCATTGACGTAATGTCACTTTTATGTATCTATTATGTGTGTTTTTCTATGGCTTCGATGTTGCCTCCGACTGCCAAATCGAGTGTTTTGAATTTGCACTTTCCACCAATATGTACATAGGATGCCCTTTGTCTGTCTGTCGTTCCGATTTTGAGATTATTAACCTGTTTCCATATTATCTTACCTTTGCAAATTTATGTATTACTTAATTGCTCCAGACTTTAGCACGCGCTACTGTCCCTATTTGGTTACCCCAACCAGGTTCACTCCATATTATTCAATAAGTTCGAAGTAGTGCTAGGTTTACGGGTCCAGCCTACAACCCGATTGATTAGTTTCGGAATACGCGAATCAAGTATTCAACCCGCACTCAGAGGTGGGGCATTTCCAATTGAAATGGATGCGTCGGAACTAGACGTTACGGTATCTCCAACCCCTAAACCCCGTGGATGCGAAATGTATCCCTTGTCACCATCTGTGTAGTTAATTAAACGAATGAAGGCGTTGCGGTTGGGGTCGTATTCGATACTGGCTACTCTCCCAACAATACCCAACTTGTTTCGTCGAAAATCAATTTTACGGCGCAAACGCTTGTGCCCGCCCCCCCTATGTCTACTGGTGATGATTCCCGCACTGCTGCGGCCATTTCTAGACATTTTATGGTAAGTTAATTGCTTGTGGGGCTTGGATTCCGTTGTTTCCCCAAATTGCAGAATGGCCCGGTTCCGGGTGCCTGGAGTATACGCCTCATATAATCACATGGCCATACTTATTCTTCCCTTTCACGTTTATTCGTAATATTTTATTCGGCAGAAAATTAATAAATCTTCAAGTATTAGTTTATAAATAGTGGAATGAGGTAATTAGCTCGAAGTCTAGCAATCATTTTTTTCTTACTCGTAGAATTCAAACTTAATTTACCTCTTCTTCTTCTGTTTGCCACCCGACTACTACTAATGCCCCTCACCTTAACAGCGAAAAATCCTTCAATCCACTTTTTCATTTCAGTTTTAGTCAATTTTGAGTCTACGTAAGAAGTATATTGATTTTGCTGTAACAAACTAAGAGATTTTCCCGTAATTAATTGGTTCTTCGATTTTTCCGTAGTATCCTTCTCACTTTGTCTGTTTTCCTTCAATTCTCTTTGTTTTTTCTGTAACTCCTGTATAGTCTAATAGTTTGCCTTCTGTTACTGGCAGCTTTGAATCTATCTGTTTCGTAAGTAGTTTTTCTATTCATTCACTACTTTTCGTCAACTTCCTCTTTCATTTGCATCCAACAGGAGTTGAACCTGCGAATTCGCCAATTATGAGTTGGGTGCTTTGACCGTTCAGCCATGGATGCCAACCGATGGCATTGTCGCCACTTACCAAAAATATTATAACACGGTTGGTAAAATCAAGTCAAAGCGAAAGAAGTCACAATTTGCATCTCCCGCCGGGCGTGTGTGCCTACCAACTCAACAAGTTGTTTTAGTTGTTGAAAGGATTCCGGTGAAAAATGAAGAAGGACAAACAAGCAAGAAAAAATTCGAGGCAAAACTGCTGGTGGGTAATCTAAACAAGTGATGAGGGATTCTCCGAGAAGTTAACAATTAGTCCTCATATTGAATGATTATGAATTATTCAAGGAATAATGGGTTTGAAACATACGCGAGGGAGGTTCTGGGAGCAATATCAGGCGTGAATCTCTTATGAACCAAGAGCCGTGTGAAGTAAGAATTTCATGCACGGTTCTGAATGAGCGGAAAGATCGAAAATCTTCTTTTCGACTCTGACTCTCCTACACCAGTCGTTGCTTTTTTCTCCGTTACCTCTAAAGTAGCAGCTCCAGCTTTATTTACACGACTCTTAGGTCTAATTTTTCCATATCTATCTAATGAGTGGCATATCGTGGTAGGATTATTGGCCACTTCTAGCATGATATTGGGAAATATAATTGCCGTTACTCAAATAAGCATGAAACGTATGCTAGCTTATCCCTCTATAAGCCAAATTGGATATATTATGATTGGAGTACTTGCCGCAGACCCGGAGAACGGTTACGCGAGTATGATAACTTATACGTTTATTTATATCCTCATGAATCTGGGAACTTTTGCTCGTATCACCTCATTTGGTTTACGAACCGGAACTGATAATATTAGGGATTACGCGGGATTATACATGAAGGATCCTGTCCTAACATTCTCTCCGGTTTTACGTTCACCATCCCTAGGGGGTATCCCTCCACCATCCGGTTTTTTCGGTAAACTCCATCTCTTTCGGCATGGATGGAAAGCTGGTTCATACCCATCAGTTCTGGTAGCGCTCGTCACAAGTGTCATCTCTATCTACTATTATCTCAAAATAATTAAATTAATGTTCACTGGGAAGAATGGAAGGAGCGATGCATCCACAACTTATATACAAAATTCAGTAGTTTCTCCATCAATTTCAATTTCAAAAAGTTCTATTGAAGTAGCTATGATCATTCGTGCACTAGCATCAATCCTATCGGGTATATTAATAGATCCCATTATCGGGATCACACGGAATACTTTATTCTAGACTCACTTCAAATTGTAAATTGTGACGCGAACTTTTTTTTTCCGAACGATTTTTATTAGAAGCCGGTTCTGCTTCTGCTGTCCCAACTAGTCTGTCTCTACAACTTACGAAATAGTTATATCTCCTTCGGTAATTGATCCTGACATTCCCCTATCTAGCTTGTATTTGTCTTTTCGCACCCGGAATCACTTGCTAGGGAAATGATCACTCGTCTATTCCGGGGGAGATATAATTATTTCCACGCGATGCACAGCTGGGGTTGGACAGTGACAACCCATGCTGCTACATCCAAGTATTTAGGCGGAAGGAGAATGCCTCCCTTTCTTGCATCTTCATGTGGTATTATTTGATTGATACCGAAAAAAAAGATTTGCTTACGAGACTTGTCAGGTCGTGAAAAAAAATTCTCTGTAGGAAGAGGGAATCAACCATCCCTTTAGGGATGATTGATTGCGGGCGAGAATAGATTCGAACCCTCGGCCATCGTCGGTATGAGGTGGAATCCTACCACTCCGTGGAGAGGCAATGAGTAATGAAAAAGGTCCAGGGACCTCGTCTAAACCCGACCTGAGTGGAGTCTCCCAGTTAGTAAATTTGGTAAAAAAGAGATGAAAATTCGGTTCAGCAGTTGACAGGCATATAGATATACCCGTATAATTGGATTGGTGAACGTAACTCCACCGCGTCTCCCTCCTTCGAAAGAAGGGTAGGCATACTAGACTCAAAATGTAGTACCGCGTAGTACGGAGGTTCGAATCCTACGCGAGGCGTCCGGAGGTCTCGCATTTCTGGAAGAAGTATCTCGACTTCCCGCTTCTCACCAATGGAACTCAAAATTTTTACTTGGTCGATTTCCATGCTTGTCTTCTCGAGTGAAGTAGCACTGGAAATGTATCTCCAACTCGAGAGACGAGTGGGTCCTATCACAGAGATATGTGAGGCAGTAAGTCCCACCTTTTCTTTTTATCTTTCCGAACCAAGACTGGGACAGCAAATCCTAACATCCGAAAGGGTTGGAGCGAGATCCGAAACTCAAGGAATAGTCTTACAGATACAGAAGAGATATAAAAAAAAAAGAAACAAAAAGAACGACTGAGATATGAAGATTCCTCTCAGAGATTCAAATGTAAATGAGATGAACCAGAAATCTTAGTAGTTGGTTGTTTGGCGTCTCATCAAACACATAGGGGGTGGGACTCAAAATCCCACCCTTTCCTTGCTTCCAAAGGACTCCAAATCCTTATCCTTTGAGTGGGACTCAAAATTTCATTCGTAAGCCAAGTATCTGGTTAGGGGTATCTAACCAGATACTTGGAGTTTCCAATCCAATTTTTAGAATAATAAATTACTGACCGAGCAATAGATGAATAAAATGCTCCT